ATTAACTATCTACCTTCAATTCTAGTACCTTTAGTAGGTTTAGTTTTTCCTGCGGTTGCTATGGGATTATTGTTTATTTACATTGAAAAAGACACGATTGAATAGTTTTCTAGATCAAGGAGGTTGAATATATTCAACCTCCTTGATCTAGAAAACTATTCAATCGTGTCTTTTTCAATGTAAATACTAAAGTGAAGATCCTAATCCAGAATAGGAACCAAAAATAAAAGTACCAACAACAACAATAACTCCTAACCCACCAACTAATGCCACTAACCAAAGTGGTATTCTTCCTGTTCCTGCCATAATATTTTTAACTCCTATATCCTTTCTTAATTCTTAATCTTATAAAACTTATAAAAGATTTCCCCAAGATTTCTAATTAAAGAAGTAACTAGAAAAAAGTACTGCTAATATAAAAAATAATAATAAACCCCAATATAGTGAGGTACGACTAATTTCAACTTCTTGTTTATTAGGATTTGGACCCGTCATAAAATATACTCCTATCGTTGAATAAATTGCATTGATGTTATCGCACCTAAAAAAAATATTGTTGGCACAGCTAAACCATGAATAGCTAACCAACGAAAAGTAAAAATAGGATAAGCTACTGGTTGATTCGTATTTCTAGTCACGTTTTTCTCCTAAACTACATTTATTTTTTTCTGAATTTACTGGATTATTTATAATCCTCTTGTGAAATCTTCAATTTCTTGCGTAACATTAAATCTATCATTTACTAATGGAACTTGTTGTCTATCTTGTGTAAAATATTCATTAGGTCTTGGAGTTCCAAAAACATCATAAGCTAAACCTGTACTTACAAACAACCAACCGGAAATAAATAAAGAAGGAATTGTAATACTATGAATAATCCAATAACGTACACTTGTTATAATATCAGAAAAAGGACGTTCTCCTGTTGAACCACCAGACATTTTATATTATCTCCATTTAAATAAAAATATATTATACTGATTATAATTATCTAAAATATAATTTAATTATTTCTCATTCCTCTTTGGTTTGCAAATTAAAGATTCTTTAGCAGATGACGATGACTAGTAAGAAATTAATTCTTTTAATAGTCTTATTAGCGAGCAGCGAGAATCGAACTCGCATCAATAGCTTGGAAGGCTATGGTTTTACCACTAAACTATGCCCGCATGTATAGATTAATATAGCACTATAATATATATATATATTATACTTATTAATTCTAAAGTAATAATAACCAAATATTAATTTAGAATTAGATACTAATTAGTCAATTTTAATTTTTTCAAAAAATTAAATTCCTTCTAGATTAATATTCAAAAATCGTGCAAGTTCTGATGCATCATTTTCTAAAATTTCTAAAGATCTTGGTTGCTCTACTGATGTTAATGGAATTTCACGTTGATCCTTGGTGCATAAATAAATTATGCGTTTAGGATTAAGACCCTCTTGAATATTTAACTTAATACTTTTAAGATTTCTAAATTGATAAACTAATAGTATTTTGCGATTTTTACCTGGAAAACCTCGTCGTACTATACGAACTAACTCGTTTTCTTTATCAAATTCATTATATCCGCTTCCCACATCCCAAAAAATTGTAAGAGCTATATAGAAACTTAAACTTATAGCAATAACTCCATAAAAAGTCATAACTACACCTTGCGGTAAAAAAGATAATTGTTCGGAATTAATAAAACTTATTAAATTTTTTTGAAAATAACTTGAAATACCTGCAAGTAAAAAGCCTAATCCACCTAAAAATAAAATAATTGTCCAAAAATAATTACTAAAACGTCTTGACCCTACAACAATATCACGTTTTAATAAACTCTCTATATCCTTACTACTCATGTTTCATTATCGTACATTATTAAAATTATTAAAACTCTAGACTAAAATTATAAATTTAATTTAACTTTAAAAAAAATTATTAAAACTAAAAGCTAAACTTAAACTAAATTAACTTAATTCCTTTTAAACCCAAGAATAAACCAGAGGCTAATACAAATGCAATACTTAATAATAAAATATAGTCAATTAAAATACTCATTTTTACACTTATTAAAAACTATGAAAACAATATAATATATACTATTATATATCTAAAGTAAAAATATACTAAATTTAATTCTTTTCAACAATATATATATTCTATTTCAACCTTTAATTATTTTCTTTTAAAAACATCCAACTATTATTACATAATAACTTCTTAACAAATTAATTATGACAAGTTTTATTAAACCTTATAATAATGACCCTTCTGTTGGACATTTATCAACGCCCGTAACTTCATCAGCAGCAACAAAAGCCTATCTAACTAGTTTACCTGCTTATAGAAAAGGATTATCGCCACTTTTACGAGGTTTAGAAATTGGTATGGCACATGGGTATTTATTATTAGGACCTTTTGAAAAATTAGGACCATTGAGAAACTCTGAATTAGCACCTTTAATAGGGTTTTTATCTTCCGTAGGATTAATTACTATATTAACAGTTTGTCTAGCAATGTATGGAAAAGTTACATTTGATGATTCTGATTCAACAAATACGATTGAATTATTAACAAGTAAAAATTGGAAACAATTTACTTCAGGATTTTTTATTGGATCATTTGGAGGAGTTAGTTTTGCATATTTAATACTTCTTAACTTAAACTATTAATCCGTTATTAATCTGTATTGATGTTTTACAAATATTTTAAAATATTTGTAAAACATTAATACAGATTAATAATTTATTTTCAAAATTTGTTTTTTCTCAAAAAACAACAAAAAGTATAAAAGTTTTTAAATAAAGGAGAATGATAACTTTTCTTATTCATAATTATGGAAATACGTTTGTTAATACGCCGACTATTGACCATTACTGAATTAATACGTTTAGACAATAATTCATCTTTTACTGATAGAATAGATACAAATGAAACACCCAAACCTGCTTGCACACCTCTTATAATGGCTTCAGTAGAATTAAGTTCGAATTTTGTTTTTAAATTTTCAACTTTAATATTATATTTTTGCAAAATTTTATTTAGAATTTTTCTTTCCATCAAATCTCGATTTAAACCAATAAAATCTAATTTATAAAGTTCTTCCAAAGTTATAACACTAGGAGTTTTTAATTGATAGGTTTTCGGAAGGATCAATACTATTTCTTCATCAAGATAAGGTATAATATAAATGTAATTCATTACCTCATAGGGTATTTCTTCTTCCACTACAATTCCTATATCTACTTTCCCATGAAATACATTCCAAGATATTGAATGAGTTGCTTCAATTTCTAAGGTTAAACACGCATATGAGTAAGCTTTACAAAATAACCTAATAATTTTTGGTAACAAGTATATCCCTATAGATTCATTTGACCCAATAATTAAACTAATTTTTCTTAATACTTTAATATGCTTAATAGAGTGATTTGCCTCATGATACAATTGTAATATTTTAGTTGAATACTTTACTAATAAATGGCCAATTATAGTAAAATATATTTGTTTTTTATTTCTTTCTAAGATTGGAGAAGCAATTTTAGACTCCAAACTTTGGATTTTTAAACTTAAGGCTGGTTGTGATAGGTACAATTTTTTTGCAGCATCTTTTATGCTCTTTTCATTTTTTATTGCTCGCAAAACATTTAATTGCTCCATGTTAAATAAAAAATCTTTCATCTTGTTTTATTTTACATTCTTCTCTTTGGTATATAAATTCAATAAAATTTTTTATCCTTTATTTATGTTGTTAGAACTAAATAACTAATCTAAAATTAAAAAATTTATTTTTATGAATTTGACAATGTGAAAGTAATCTTTTAGTATATTTGGAAGTTTTCTAAATTCCATTAGAAATGGTTACTTATAATTAAAAATAAATAAAAACAAACAGCTAATATTTACAATTAAATTTTAATCTAGAGGAAGACTGAACCAACACAAATAGAATTATATTAGAGAAAAAATCATTATCATCTATAATCTATTTTATATGAAAAATATATTTAGAGTGAAATTATTATATTTTTAATTAATTATACTTAGAGCAGTATGGATTTACGTCTTATCTTTGTTTTTTTACCCGTATTAGCCGCAGCGTCTTGGGCATTATATAATATCGGTAGATTAGCTTTACAACAATTTAATAAAATAGCTTCACGTTAGAGCAAATTAAAAAGTCAAACTATTTAAAGAGCAAAAAGTATGAATATAACTAATTTTCATAATTTTTGCTTATAATTAATATAAGTAAATTACCAAAAAGTAATAGAAAAAAAATAATTTTTTCTATTTATGATATTATGATATATCGAATTGTAGCTTATTTAATTATTACTTATACCTTACTAAAATAAAAAGTTCCATGGCAGTCCCTAAAAAAAGACGATCGAAATCAAAAGGTAAAATTAAACTAGCAGTATGGAAAGGAAAAGGTCGTAAAATGGCTGATCGGGCTTTGTCGTTAGCTAAATCCATTCTAAATGAAGAATCGAAATTTATCTTTAATAAAAAAGAAGTAGAAAAAAAAATAAGGAAGAAAGAAACAACTCTGGATATTAAAGAAGTTGATAATCTTGAATAAAGTAGATAATTTACTATACATTAAGCTAATCCTATAATCTATCGATGGTGTATAGTAAGCTTTATAAGCATTTTCTTTACGAACGTGGCGGAATTGGCAGACGCGCTAGATTTAGGTTCTAGTAAGGTTTCTTGTGAGAGTTCAAGTCTCTCCGTTCGTAAACCTTTAACTATGTTAGACAACATTTATATAGTAAATTCAATAATCTTTTAGAACTTTTAAAATGAAAACTGAATATTGTATCAAAAACGATAAAAAGCTTCTTCAATAAGCTAAAAAATTATAAAAGTCCCAGAATTACCTTCAAAAGATAAAAGGTTTCTTTATCTCTAAAATCAAATAGGTAGAATTTTTAATTATATAATTAAAATTCTAATTATTAACAAACCATCCATAACTATGTAAACCTTGCCCTAAAAAATTAACACCAAGATAGCAGATCCAAACAACAAAAAACGCAATGCTAGCTAAAAAAGCTGGACCCTTTCCAGTTACACCTACTATTAATCTTAAATGTAAATAAGCAGCAAAAATTAACCAAGTAATTAACGCCCAAGTTTCTTTCGGATCCCAACTCCAATAAGCACCCCAAGCTTCATTAGCCCATACAGCCCCAGCTATAATACCAATTGTTAAAAAAGGAAAGCCTAAACTTATTGTCCTTGAACTCCATTTATCGAGTTGAGATAAAAAATTAGTTCGAGCAGATTCAGCAAAAGCTTCCTGTTCTAGAAATATATTGTTTAAACTTATAATTTCAGGACATGCATATGAGGATTGTATAGATGATCGTATTTTATAATCTTCCCTAGTTAAAGCTACTCCTTTTGCAAGGTTTACTAATCCTCTCATAGATTCTTGATAATCAAAGTATCTTTTCTCGAATGGCCTTATAGTATATTTAAATACTAAAAAAGTTACTAGATAAACAATAGAAAAAGCTGATCCAATAAGTAAAATAGCATAACTTAACATCATTAAACTTACATGCATCATTAACCAATTTGACTGTAGAGCAGGTACTAACGCCCCTGCTTTCTGCATTTCAAGCGGTAGAGTTAATTCTGCGAAACCACTAATTAGTAGAACGATTGGTAAAACAATTCCTCCAAATATTGGACTTTTGGCTTTTGATTCTAACAACTGATAAGAAAATAGAAGTATAAAAGATAAAAATAACAGCGATTCATATAAATTACTTAAAGGAAAATATCCATATTCGATCCAACGAATTAATAAAAAAAGAAAAATATTTAAAGTTGCAATACGTGACGTTATTTCACCGATTCGATTAAGAATTGTTACAAATTTAAAACTTAACTGAAACCAATATAGGGCTGTTGATATAAATACTAAAATAAAAAGAATATTATTCAATAAATTAAAATAATTCTCTGAGAACATCACTAAACTCCTAAAGTCATAAAAAGTATACTATAAAGTATACTTCATTTGTTTATAAAATTGAAACAATAAAACAATTTAGTTATTAGTATATATTTAATATAAATTATATATTTGTCTTCGTTTTTATATTATAATCGATAATTAATTATCTTCATCTTTTTAGATTACAGATGGAAAGTTAACTCTGAACTATAATATAAAGCATATTAGACTTTTCTAACTTAGAATTTTAAAAATTATTTTTTTGAAGTATCTCATTTATATAAATTAGTATCTCTTAAGAGCAACTAATATCAATATTTATTTATCTATATTAGTTTATACAGTATAAAAATTAGGAGTTAAAAATGAAACTAGCTGTTTATGGGAAGGGAGGAATAGGAAAATCTACCACAAGTTGTAATATCTCAGTTGCTTTATGTAGAAGAGGAAAAAGTGTTCTACAAATTGGTTGTGATCCTAAGCATGATAGTACTTTTACGTTAACAGGATTTTTAATTCCTACAATAATTGATACATTACAAGCGAAAGACTATCATTATGAAGATATTTGGCCAGAAGATGTTATTTACCAAGGTTATGGGGGCGTTGATTGTGTAGAAGCTGGAGGCCCCCCGGCAGGTGCTGGTTGTGGTGGTTATGTCGTTGGTGAAACTGTAAAACTTTTGAAAGAATTGAATGCCTTTGATGAATATGACATTATTTTATTTGATGTTTTAGGTGATGTTGTTTGCGGTGGATTTGCCGCGCCATTAAATTATGCTGATTATTGTTTAATTGTTACAGATAATGGTTTTGATGCTTTATTTGCTGCTAATCGAATCGCTGCTTCTGTAAGAGAAAAAGCTAGAACCCACTCATTAAGACTTGCGGGACTTATTGGAAATCGAACAGCTACACGGGATCTAATTGATAAGTATATTAATGTTGTTACAATGCCTGTTCTTGAGGTATTGCCACTTATTGAAGATATTAGAGTTTCTAGAGTAAAAGGTAAAACTTTATTTGAAATGACTGAGATAGATAATTCTTTGTCTTATATTTGTGAATATTATTTAAATATTGCAGATCAACTTATAGCTAATCCTGAAGGAGTTGTCCCAAAAGAAGCGGCAGATAGAGAATTATTTAGTCTATTGTCAGATTTTTATTTAAATCCAACTCAAGATAAAACTTCTTTATCTGAATTTGATGATAGTACTTTAGAAAATGATTTAAATGAAGTTTTTTCGGTTTAATTAAAAAAATAACTTTTTACTTATAAAACCTAGATGAATATTAAACAATCTATTAATAATGTGAATTTGAAAGAAAAACTAACTTTTAATTGTGAAACTGGGAATTATCATACATTTTGTCCCATAAGTTGTGTAGCCTGGTTATATCAAAAAATCGAGGATAGTTTTTTTTTAGTTATTGGTACAAAAACATGTGGTTATTTTTTGCAAAATGCATTAGGTGTTATGATTTTTGCTGAACCTCGTTATGCTATGGCAGAATTAGAAGAAGGGGATATATCAGCACAATTAAATGATTACGAGGAATTAAAAAGATTGTGTCTACAAATAAAACAAGATCGAAACCCGAGTGTAATCTTTTGGATCGGTACATGCACAACAGAAATAATAAAAATGGATTTAGAGGGGATCGCTCCCAAGTTAGAAGCTGAAATAAGTTTACCTATTATAGTAGCACGAGCAAATGGCCTTGATTATGCTTTTACTCAAGGAGAGGATACAGTATTAGCCGCATTAGCACAACGACCAAATTTAAAGAACTCAGAGTGTTTACAAAAACAAGAAATAAATAATTATGATTATGTTGAACATTTACCACTTATTTTATTTGGCTCAATACCTGATCCAGTTGTTAATCAACTTACGTTAGAACTAAAAAAGCAAGGGATTTATGTCTCGGGTTGGTTACCTTCCAGACGTTATATGGAATTACCTCAAATCTATGAAGGAAATTATGTTTGTGGGGTAAATCCATATCTAAGTCGAACAGCTACAACATTAATGAGAAGGAGAAAATGTAAGTTAATTGGTGCACCATTCCCCATAGGACCTGATGGGACTAGAGCCTGGTTAGAAAAAATATGTACAATTTTAAAAATTCAACCCATTGGCTTAAAAGAAAGAGAAGATGAAATATGGAATAAAATGTTTAATTATATTAACTTAATTAAAGGCAAAAGTGTTTTCTTTATGGGTGATAATTTATTGGAAATATCATTAGCACGTTTTTTACTACGAGCAGGAATGATTGTATTTGAAATTGGTATTCCATATATGGATAAGCGATATCAAGGAGCTGAATTAGAGTTATTGCAAAAAACCTGTAAAGAAAAGAAGGTTCCACTACCCATTATTATCGAAAAGCCAGATAATTATAATCAAGTGGATCGAATTCGTGATATCAAACCTGATTTAGTAATAACTGGTATGGCGCATGCGAACCCACTAGAAGCTAGAGGTATAAATACAAAATGGTCGGTTGAATTCACATTTGCACAAATACATGGTTTTACTAATGCCATTGAAATCTTAGAATTAGTTACTCGACCGCTTCGTCGTAATCAGAAACTACAAAAAATAAGTTCACAGCAATATACTGATCGACGATAGTTTGTCTTTAACTTTATTTTATACTTTTTTGCAATAAGGAAGTAATGAAAAATTAATTATCGACTATAATATTTGTATACCTTGCTATTTTTATATTAGAAGATATTATGAATTGATTTCTAATATAAAAAATTTATTTTCCATTAAAAAGATATTGTTTTTATATATCTAAAATAGAATAGTTCATATGTCTTTAAAAAAATCATTATTAATTGTTTTTTTAACTTTAAGTTTACCGTTAACTGTATCTGCAGATGTGGCAGGTTTAACAAAATGTAGTGAATCCTCAGCATTTAATAACAGATTAGAATCCAGTGTTAGGAAACTAGAATCTCGAGTTAAAAAATATGAAATAGGCTCTCCTCCAGCTCTAGCTTTAGAACAGCAAATAAATAGAACTAAACAGAGATTTAATCGTTATTCTAATTCAGAATTATTATGTGGGAAAGATGGTTTACCTCATCTTATAACAGATGGAAGATGGGATCATGCTGTTGAATTTATAATTCCAGGAGTAATGTTCATATATATTAGTGGTTGGATTGGTTGGGTTGGCCGTAGTTATATAAATAAGATTAGTACTACTTCAAATCCAACTGAAAAAGAAATTATTATCGATGTACCATTAGCACTAAAAATAATGTCGTCGGGATTCATTTGGCCAATTTCGGCATGGCAAGAATTTGCTAGTGGGAGTTTTTTAGCTTCAGACTCTGAAATTACTGTTTCTCCTAGATAAGAAAATTTTATTATTTGATACCTTAAAAAAATTTAAATATTATGGAAAACTTTTTAAAATATCTATCAACCGCTCCTGTTTTACTTGCAGTTTGGATGACCTTTACTGCTGGATTTATTATTGAAGCTAACAGATTTTATCCCGATGCATTAACATTCCCCGTTTTTTAATGAAAAAAACTCAATTTATACGACTCTATAGATAATATAATTTATTTATATCTACTATATAGATATAAATAAAAATATTGATATTTTTATAAACTATAAATTCATAAAATATGGTAAATATAAATGTTATGTCTAATTTTCCTAATAATTTAAATTTTACAAATCTTTTCACTAAAAATACATATAGAGAAACTAATACTAACGTTAGTTGGCAATCTATTATCAATAGAACAAGAAAAGCACAATCTTGCGATATTTATGGAAAATATAAAAATTACCATAATTTAAAAAATTCTGCCAAAGTTTATAAGAAATTAAATAATATTAAAATATATCTTTTAGCAAAATCTTCTCAGGTTAATGGTGAAGACTTTAATTCCCTCATACCAATTAGTACATTAGATGATTTATCAAATTCAGGCTATGCGAAAACTTTAACATCACGAGTAGGTATTTTCCAAATGAAAACTAAATCGGACTTTAAAAATAAGCGATTTAATGAAAGTATACCTGGTAATCATCCTTTTTTACTTACTCATACAATTATGTGCGATGCTGATTTTGATGGTATACCAATTGTGTCTTTAGATGACTTAAAAATCACTCAAGAACGTGGTTTATATGAAAAAGAGTTATTAGAAGATGAAAGTTTAAAACTTCAGGAGCAATTTATTATTGATAATAATAGTATAGGAAGAATAATTCGTTATCCTATATACGATGATCTAGAAGTAAATAATTACATATTTCTTGATAACAACATTTTTACAAATGTTCAATGTTATTATATAAATTCTGAGGATTCAGTAGATAATGATGAAAAAACGTTTTTAGATAAATTAAAAGATTTTAATTTAATTAATTTATGTAAAAAAGAAAAAAAAATATTTTTCTTTTTAGACAATGAGAATCTATTTCATAGTAACAAGGATGAATTATTAAATAGAAATATTATTCCAATTTTTTCTAATTTAGAAGATGCTCAAGATTTATTAATAACTATTATTGAAGAAATTTTAGAACCTTATAAAAAATATAATTCTACTTTTATCACAAATGTGGATTATATTGATGATTCTCTTAATTTTAAAAAGAGGGTAATTTGTTATAAAAAAAAGATACAAAATATAAAAAGTTGGTTGATAAAACATAGAATAATAAAATATAATGTTACATTATATGAGAATTATGAAAATTATTCGAATAATAGAAATCAGCAAATATATATTAATGAATTTGATCAAGTATTATTTAGTATAATAGGGAACACGAAAATTGTTTCTATGGGACTTGGAGATTTCTTGTATTTTTGGAATAATAGAAATATTATGAGTGGAGAGGTATTATCTATACCATCGTCTAATGAATTTCAAAAAGCCCATCCATTATTATCTATTAGACAGAAAAAATCTAAAGATCGATTTTATGAGTACCAAAAAGAATTTCAAAATAAAAATACAGAAAATATACTTTACTATCGATATGAAATAAATGATAGTGCTAGTAATCATTAAAGTTTTTTTCTCTCTAAAAAAGAGAGAAAATGAACCTTAAAATTTTAATTCTGCTGCTTGAACTTTCTCAAATTGTTTCTTTTTAATGACAAAAACGATCTGTGTAAATAAAACAGAAAAAGCAAAAACAATAAAGCCAATTACTCGATTCGGATCTTGTAAAACAATTTCTATATCTGTTTGTCCAAAACCACCAACGTTCGGATCTTTAGTTAGAGGTTGATCTAATTTAATATTATCTTTTTTTGAAACGATCAGTGATAGACCTTTTGGTATAGTTTGTTTTAATTCTTGGCCATTCGAATTTACTATTGTGATTAACGTATCCCCTTTATCTAGAGCTTGAATTTCTGTTATTTCTCCTTCAAAAGAAGATGTTACTATATTATTATTACTTTTTTCACCTGTAGGATAAATTTGGCCACGACCGCGATTTGCACCAATATAGATTGGATATTTTAAAAAGTTAACTTTTTTATTAGTAGCAGGGTCCGGTGATAAAATTGGAAAATTAATTTCTTTATGAAGATCCCCTGAAATTGGACCAACAACTAATATATTATCTTGATTTGAGCTATAAGGTGAAATATAAATCCCTTTATTTTTTTCTTGAATTTCTTTTGAAATTAAATCACTTGGAGCTAATTTAAAACCCTCTGGTAAAATAACAACAGCACCTACATTTAAGCCACTTAATTGGCCGTTACCCAAAATTTGCTTTGCTTCCTTGGGATAGGGAATTTTAACCGCGGCTTCAAAAACTTTATTGGGAAGAATTGCTTTAGGTGATTCTATTTGTATAGGTTTTTCTGCTAAGTGACAATTGGCACAAGCTAGTCTACCATTCGCTGCACGTGGATTTGCATATGCTTGTTGAGCATAAATAGGATATGCTTGCGAATCTTTACAAGAAAATGTAAAACTAATATAGATAAACATAAAGCTTATCAGAAGAATTTCCATTATTTTTTTCAAAATTTTCATATTCAAACTCAGTAAAATAAAAGTTTAATAAATAGTACTTCTTTATATAAAGACAATAATAAAAATTAAAGTAACTTAGATAAGCTAAACTTTTTTAGCTTGTTTTTTTATTAGATTAATAGAAATAAGACTTCCAACAAAATATAATAAAAATAATGCACTAGACAATAATAATTGTGTTATTGGATCCGCAGATGGTGTTAATATAGCTCCTAAGATTGTAGAAAAGAGTATCATTGGCCGCCAATAATTAAACATCTTTATTGGATCCACCATTTTAAATAAACTTAAAATAACCTGAACAATTGGAACTTGAAAAACTAATCCGGTACTAAAAAATAACGCGGAGACAAAAGTAAAATATTGATTAAAGGACCATAATGGTTCAATAACTTCTGAACCATAAAAAATAAAGAAATTTATAGCAGCAGGAATCAATAAAAAATAAGAAAATAACAACCCTAAAAAAAATAAAAAAAGAGAACTCAACAATAACCAAAATATACTTTTCCGTTCATTTTTATTTAAAGCGGGTCGGAAAAATAATAATAACTGACTTAATAGTAAAGGTGTAGAAAATAAAATTCCTAGAGAAAAAGATATGATTAATGTTGAAAGAAAATAGTCTCCAGGTGATAATTGAAAAAATTGTATTTTTGTAACCGGGTTCTCTAAAATTTTAACTATTACTTTTACGTTATAAAATGTAATAAAAGTAAAAATACACAAAAAAGTTAAAATATAGAAAATTCGATGCCTTAATTCATCAAAATGTTCATTAAAGTATAATTCTGTATCTGAACGTGAGGAAGAAGTAAAGCTACTCAAATTTGAATAAAATTTAAATTTTAATAAATTGGTATTTTTTCTCATAAGTCGTAAGTAATACATAATAATTACCAAGGATTTATGATCCTATAAATTGGAAAGCCTGTAGTCTTGACGAAGCTATTTTCATTTCTTGAGACGCATCAATTTTTTCTTTTGTAGTTTTAGCTAAATCTAAATTTTTGGTTGCTTGGTTTAACAGTTCTTTTGCTTGAGAATACTCTTGTTTTGACATCTCCTCAACTCCACTAATTAAAACCACAACTTCATCATTTTTAATGACAGCAAAACCTCCTAAGACAATAATTGGTGTCCATGATGATTTAACTTTAATTCTTAAAATTCCTATTTCTAACGCAGTAATTAAAGGAGCATGACCTTTAAGTATACCTAATTGACCAGTAAGACTTGGTAAAACTACTTCATCGACTCTAGTATCCCAAATTAATCCATCCGGAGCAATAACACGAATATTTAAACTCATTGAAAAATTTCCTAATTAATTATTTAAAGTTTTTGCTTTTGATATAGCTTCATTGATATCACCAACCAAGTAAAAGGCTTGTTCAGGTAAATCATCTAATTCTCCAGCTAAAATCATATTAAAACCTTTGATTGTACTTTCTAAATCAACATATTTTCCAGGTGAACCCGTAAAAACTTCTGCTACAAAAAAAGGTTGAGATAAAAAACGTTCAATTTTTCTTGCACGATCAACTACCAAACGATCTTCTTCTGATAATTCATCAATACCTAAAATAGCAATAATATCTTGTAATTCTTTATAGCGTTGTAACGTTTCTTTTACTAATTGTGCTGTTTTATAATGCTCCTCACCTACAATTAAAGGTTGTAACATAGTTGACGTTGAGTCTAATGGATCTACTGCTGGGTAAATTCCTTTTGCAGCTAATCCTCTTGATAATACGGTTGTTGCGTCTAAATGAGCAAAAGTCGTTGCTGGAGCAGGATCAGTTAAGTCGTCTGCAGGAACATAAACTGCTTGAATAGAAGTAATTGACCCTTGATTAGTCGAAGTTATTCGTTCTTGTAAAGCCCCCATCTCAGTACCTAAGGTTGGTTGGTATCCTACAGCAGATGGCATACGACCTAACAGAGCGGAAACTTCAGAACCTGCTTGAACAAATCTAAAGATATTATCTATAAACAACAAAACATCTTGCTTATTAATATCTCGAAAATATTCAGCCATTGTTAATGCAGTTAATCCGACACGCATACGGGCTCCAGGTGGTTCATTCATTTGACCATACACCAATGCCACTTTAGATTCTAATAAATTTGTTTCATTAATTACACCAGATTCTTTCATTTCCATATATAAGTCATTACCTTCACGAGTTCTCTCACCTACGCCACCAAAAACAGATACCCCACCATGAGCTTTAGCAATATTATTAATTAATTCCATAATTAGTACTGTTTTGCCCACTCCAGCACCACCAAATAATCCAATTTTCCCCCCTCGACGATATGGAGCCAATAAATCAACTACCTTAATACCAGTTTCAAATATAGCAGGTTTAGTCTCAAGATCTGTGAATGATGGTGCTGGACGGTGAATAGGTAATGTTTCATTGCCCGATGTATCCCCTAAATTATCAATAGGTTGCCCTAGAACATTAAAAATTCGACCAAGAGTTGTTTTTCCAACAGGAACAGAAATTGGAGCTTGAGTATCATAAACAGTAACACCTCTTTGTAATCCATCAGTTGCACTCATCGCAATAGCACGTACTCTATTGTCACCTAATAATTGCTGCACTTCGCAAATGATAGGACCATCCTTTCCTTCTACTTTGAGAGCATTATAAATTTTTGGTAAAATACCTGAAGAAAAAACTGCATCAACAACGGGACCAATAACTTGTGTGATACATCCAATATTATTTTTTTCCATAACTATATTTTTCATAGGATATTAAATAAGAATGAAATCTAGTCTAGCGAGTTTTTAATTTTGAAATAAATTTATTTTTATTTACTTCTTTAATAACTAATGGATTTAAAAAATCTTTGACTAGATTATCCAAAGCAAAAAACTAATGAATTTCTATTAAAAACTTAATAACGTACTCTCAAAAATGATAAAAAAATAGTTCCATCAGCTAACTTGAAAGTCGACCGGTTGTACGTAGCCAATTTTGAGCTTCAATATAATTATTTGGTGCTAAATTAATCGCTTGTTTCCAATATTCAGCTGCTTTATTAAAAAGTAATTTAGCAACATCAATATTTTGTTTTTCAGATGCCTTTACACCTTGATAATGATATATTACAGCAATATTATTTAAAGCCTGTGGTAAATTTTGATTCAGTTCTAGGGCCTTATGATAATACTCCAAAGCTTTTAAATATTCTCCATTACTAGAATATATTAAGCCAATATTATATAAAATAAAACTACGATCATAAGGATCTTCTTCTAATTGTAAAGCCTCATAGTAGTTTTCTAAAGCTTCAGCATATTCTCCTTCTGATTGTGCAGACATACCATCCTTATAATAAAAAAAAGCTTCTTTTTCTTCTTTACTCGCAGGAAAAACTTTTAATATAATATCAGCAATAATTGTAAAAGTTTTATCAATAAAGTTATCATTTCTCTGTGAACGACTCATAATATTCTTTAGTCTTTAAATAAAAAAAGTTGTTTCTAATCTTCTAATGATGTTACAAAAGGCAGTAGATTCAAGGAACGAGCGGTTTTAATAGCTCGTGATAATTGTCTTTGTTGCTTTAAGGTTAATTCTGTTGAACGACGAGATTTAATTTTACCATGTTCAGTTAAAAATGAAACTAAAATATCGACTTGTTTATAATCAATTTTTTCATTTGGTTTAAGTTTATAATTGTTACGCTTTGTTTTTGATGACAAATTATTAAGCATTTTATTTTCCTTATTTTATTTTCCTTATTTTATTTCTTTATGTATTGTATGGTTATTACAATTAGGGCAAAATTTCTTTAGTTCTAATCGATCAGGAGTATTTCTACGATTTTTTGTTGTTGTATAGTTAAGTTTTTTTGTACTTAGTCTAACATTGGATATCTTATTACTAATAATTTTTTTTTCCTCGTTATTTTTTCCAATTGATTTACAAGTTGTACATCTTAATGTTACAATAATTCTAGTCCCTTTATTTTTTGCCATAAATTAATTTAAAAAAAATAATTATTTTTTTTTAGAAATAATAGTTATTATACAATAATAATTATTATTACTAAAAAAAGGAATAAATCTCCTATATAACATATAACATAAATTTTAATATAAATTTTGAAATTTGTAATATATTGGAGTATAATAGTTTTTTAAAATCTAAAAAAAAACTATTTTCGTGGTATATCAATAAATTATATATAATTAATTAATACTAGGTTAGGAGACAATAGTATGTTTGAACGATTTACAGAAAGAGCACTACAAGTAATTATGATGTCGCAAGAAGAGTCAAGACGTCTAGGTCATAATTTTGTAGGAACAGAACAAATACTCTTAGGTTTATTAGGCGAAGGTTGTGGTGTAGCAATTAACGCTGTAAGAGAATACGGAATTACTATTAGAAAAGTAAGAATGGAAGTAGAGCGTCTAATAGGTAAAGGTACAGGATTCGTAGCAATTGAAATACCATTCACCCCAAGAGCTAAAAAAATATTAGAAATGTCAATAAAACAATCTAAAGACTTAAATCATAGTTATATTAATACAGAGCATATTTTTTTAGCCCTTTTAAATGATACCGATGGTATCTGTGCAAAAGTTTTACAAAATCTTGGCGCTAATATTCCTCGTATTAAAGCTTATGTTTTAAATGAATTAGATCAAAATCATGAAGCAGGTTCAAAAGTATTAGCTAATGTTGGAGTAGGCGATCAAAATCAAACAAAAGATTTATTCCTTTTCGATGACTTAGATCGGGCATCATTAGCCACACCGAATCTTCTTGAATATACCACAGATTTAACCGAAGCAGCAGAAAGAGCAAAATTGGATCCTGTAGTTGGTAGACAAAATGAAATTGAGCGTGTAATACAAATTTTGTCCAGACGTCGTAAAAATAATCCCATTTTAATTGGTGAACCTGGAGTAGGTAAAACAGCTGTAGCTGAAGGTTTAGCACAAAGGATTATACAACGTGAAGTTCCAAGTGAATTACATGAATATAAAGTTTTTGTTTTGGACGTAACATTACTATTAGCTGGGACTAAATATAGAGGAGAATTTGAAGAGCGCTTAAAACGAATTGTTCAAGAATTAAAAGAACAGAAAAATATAGTTATTGTAATTGATGAAGTTCATACATTAGTTGGTGCTGGTGCAGCAGAAGGTGCATTAGATGCTGCTAATATATTAAAACCTGCTTTAGCACGTGGAGAACTACAATGTATTGGAGCTACAACAATTGATGAATATAGACAACATATTGAAAAAGATCCAGCTTTAGAACGTCGTTTTCAACCTGTATGGATTAATGAACCAAGCATTGAAGAAACTATAACGATCTTGAAAGGTTTACGTCTACGTTATGAACAACACCATAGATTAGAAATTACTAATGAGGCATTAGTTGCCGCGGCAAATTTAGGTGCGCAATATATAGCTGATAGATTTTTACCTGATAAAGCAATTGATTTAATTGATGAGGGAAGTGCTAGAGTTAGATTAGTTAATTACCGTCTTCCAGAGGCTGCCTATATTCTTGACAAAGAATTAAGAAATATTTTAGACGATAAAGATTTAGCTGTCCGAGAACAAAGATTTGAAAAAGCTACTGAAATTCGCGATGACGAACTAAATTTACGGGCTCAAATGGGTGCGATTATTAAAGCACAAAAACGAGTGGTTCCTAAAGGTGTACTTGAAAGATTAAAAGTTGGGGCTCAAGATATCGCTTCAATCGTTGCATTATGGACGGGTGTACCAGTAACAAAAATTACAAAAGATGAAAATACAAGATTATTAGAGTTAGAAAATGTCCTTCATACAAGAGTAATTGGGCAAAAAGAAGCTGTATCGGCTGTAGCACGAGCTATCCGTAGAGCAAGAGTTGGGATGAGAAATATGAAACGACCTATAGCAAGCTTCTTTTTTTCAGGTCCGACAGGGGTAGGAAAAACCGAATTAACCAAAACTCTTGCTTCATTCTTTTTTGGAGCTGAAGATTCAATGGTCCGTTTAGATATGTCAGAATTTATGGAACGACATACTGTAGCTAAATTAATCGGATCTCCACCTGGTTACATTGGTTATAATGAAGGGGGGCAATTAACTGAAGCTGTTCGACGTAAACCCTATACTGTTGTATTATTTGATGAAGTTGAAAAAGCACATCCAGACGTATTTAATTTGCTACTTCAAATACTTGAAGATGGTCGATTAACAGACTCTCAAGGCCGTGTTATTGATTTTAAAAATACAATTTTAATAATGACATCAAATTTAGGCTCTAAGGCAATTCAGAATAATGAAACAAATTCACAAGGAATTGGATTTAGTGGGGAAACAAGTGATACAAGAAAAACAAAATATGCTCAATTATGTAATACCGTTGGGGAAAGTCTTAAGGCATTTTTTAAACCAGAGTTTTTAAATCGTATTGATGAAATTATTGTTTTTGAGCAATTAACAAAAAATAATATTAAAGAGATTGCTATCATTATGATCAATGATTTAGTTGAAAGAGTAAAAAACGAAAAAAATATTTCCCTATCTTTAACACCAAGAATGATGGAATTGTTGATCGAAGAAGGCTTTAACCCAACTTATGGTGCTAGACCTTTACGTCGAGCAATTGTAAAACTAGTTGAAGACAAAGTTTCACTTGAATATTTACGTTATAAAAAAGATAATATTGATAATGATGATGATCCAGTGGATATACTGGTAGATGTAGAATTTAACAAAGTTAAAGTTTCGATAACAAAAACTTTTAAAAAAGAAGAAGAGGAAAAACAAGAACAAAAACCTATACCAAAACAAGTCAAAAAATATAAACTTTCATTACCTAGGTATAAAGATAAAGAACCAGTTGAACCTAAAGGGACATTAGATCGTGATCAAAAAATACAAGAATCCATAATAATATAAATCAAAAAGAACTTATACCTATAAATAAACTTTTTAAAAAATAAAAAAAACTGGGTCACCTGGGACTTGAACCCAGAACTTTTCGGTTAAAAGCCGATTACTCTACCATTGAGTTAGCAACCCATTATTAAAATAAATTTGCTAAGCATAGTTTGTGCTTAGCAAATTTATTTTAATAAGCTAATCCCATACTACGTGTTGTCTCAGCCCCTAAATAAACACGAATACTTAAAAAATCAGTTGGACAAGCTGTTTCACAACGCTTACAACCTACACAATCTTCGGTACGAGGAGCAGAGGCAATTTGTCCTGCTTTACAGCCATCCCATGGAACCATTTCTAAAACATCAGTAGGACAAGCACGAACGCATTGTGTACAACCTATACAAGTATCATATATATTGACAGAATGTGACATGTTTAATGTTTAATATTAGTAACAATTATTTTATTTAAAATTAAAAAATTAAAGAATCAATTAAGACTATTAAAAAAGAATTAATTCTATATTATAGGATAGTATAATCTGTTATGATTTAAATTGTCAATATAAAAATTGAAATATATAAAATAGACTTTATTAACAAATTTCCAACGTTAATAGCTTAAAAATATAAAGTAAATATTTCTATGACAAAAGGAACAAACTTACACTAAACAAAAGCTATACTAATTATTAACAGGATATTAATAATTTAACTTAGAAAGTACCTGGGAAGAATAAAAATTATTTAATAAAAATTATTATGGTTGCAACTTTAGAAAGACGTGAAGAAAAAAGAGATTGGGGTACATTTGCTACATGGATTACTAGTACTGAAAATCGTTTATACATCGGTTGGTTTGGTTGTTTAATGATACCTACGTTATTAACGGCAGCATCTTGCTACATTATCGCTTTTATCGCAGCACCTCCTGTAGATATTGACGGTATCCGTGAACCTGTAGCTGGATCTTTATTATATGGAAACAACATCATTAGTGGTGCTGTTATCCCTAGTTCAAACGCAATTGGTATTCACTTCTACCCTATTTGGGAAGCTTTATCAATTGAAGAGTGGCTATACAATGGTGGTCCTTACCAATTAGTAGTTTTCCATTTCTTAATTGGTGTTGCTTGTTGGATGGGTCGTGAATGGGAACTTAGCTACCGTTTAGGTATGCGTCCTTGGATTTTTGTAGCTTTTTCTGCTCCAGTAGCAGCAGCTTCTGCAGTATTTTTAGTTTACCCTATTGGTCAAGGTAGTTTCTCTGATGGTATGCCATTAGGTATTTCTGGTACTTTCAACTTTATGATTGTATTCCAAGCTGAGCACAACATCTTAATGCACCCATTCCATATGGCTGGTGTAGCTGGTGTATTTGGTGGTTCACTATTCAGTGCTATGCATGGTTCTTTAGTAACTTCAAGTTTAATTCGTGAAACAAGTGAAGTTGAATCTGTAAACTATGGTTACAAATTTGGCCAAGAAGAAGAAACTTACAACATTGTAGCTGCACATGGTTACTTTGGTCGTTTAATCTTCCAATACGCTAGTTTCAATAATTCTCGTGCTTTACATTTCTTCCTTGCAGCATGGCCAGTAATTGCAATATGGTTAACTGCTTTAGGTGTAAGTACTATGGCATTTAATTTAAATGGGTTCAACTTTAACCAATCTGTTGTAGATAGCGAAGGTCGTGTAATTAACACATGGGCTGATATTATCAATCGTGCAGATTTAGGGATGGAAGTAATGCATGAACGTAACGCTCACAACTTCCCATTAGATTTAGCATCTAACGAAGTTTTACCTGTTGCTGTTTCAGCTCCTTCTATTGTTGGTTAATTTAATAAATCTAATCTTTTTTGTTATACAAATTTCTAGAATTTGTTAATAGTTGATACATTAGTATCAATTATTAACATCTCAATCTCCCCATTTCCTTAGAAAATCCAAATCCCTTATATTAATCTTTTTTACCATTAAATATTATTACCTTATAATAATGCACGTAACATATATTTTATTTGTATTATTATATATAATATACTATACTAAATATAAATGTTAATATATTATGTAATATTATATATTAACATTTATCCTTTAACTCTACTTTATTGGATATTATAGTTCAATACTAGTATTATAATGTTATATAAATAATAATAAAATATTAAATATGGAAAGTATATTACTAACAAAATTGCCAGAACTTTATGCAATTTATAGCCCAATTGTAGATATTTTACCAATTATTCCTGTTCTTTTTTTATTACTTGCCTTCCTTTGGCAAGCTTCAGTTGGTTTTAGATAAATTTTTAAACATCATATTATATATATATATATAAATACATATAAATTATGCTTGAACCTCTTCTTTTTGGTATAGTATTAGGTTTAATTCCAGTTACTTTAATAGGTTTATTTGTTGCTGCTTTTTTGCAATACCGACGTGGAAATAAACTTGGTTTATAAAAACTTTAATACTTTATAATAAAAATAAAAGAGATAATACTTTTTAATTATTACCTTTTATAAGTTTAATCAATTAACTAGTTATTCTAATATATATATTAGAATAACGAATTACCAACTCGCTTTCTTGACCCCAGGTAAAATACAATTAAGCGCCATTTCTCGAATCATATGTCTACATAGACCAAAATCTCTATAGACCCCCCGAGTGCGTCCAGTTCTCCAACATCTATTTCTTAGTCTTATTTTTGAACTATTTCTAGGTAATTTTTGTATTTTTCGGTTAATTTTCATTTGCTGAACAAAATTAGTAGTTTTCTTAAGTTCTAATAGAAGGAATTCACGCCTTTCCATATATCGAGAAACAAGTTTTTCTCTTTTTCTCTCTCGTTGAATCAGTGATTTTTTAGCCATAAAAATTTGGTTAATCTATACTATAATATTATATATTATTAATAAATCTAATTAAATATTATAGTATAGATTAACCAAATTTTCCAGCCGTTGAAGCAATAACAAACGCAGCATATGTTAAAATATACCCTACGGTAAAGTGAATTAACCCCACTAATCTAGCTTGAACAATCGATAAAGCAACAGGTTTATCGCGCCAGCGAACTAAATTAGCTAAAGGCGTGCGCTCATGAGCCCAAACTAAAGTTTCTATAAGCTCTTGCCAATATCCTCTCCAAGAAATTAAAAACATAAATCCAGTAGCCCAAATTAGGTGACCGAATAGGAACATCCACGCCCAAACAGATAAACTATTCATACCATAAGGGTTATAACCATTAATTAATGGAGAAGAATTTAACCATAGATAGTCTCGTAACCACCCCATAATATAATTTGAGGACTCATTAAATTGAGCTGTATTTCCTTGCCAAATCGTTACGTGCTTCCAATGCCAATAGAAAGTAACCCAACCAATTGTATTTAACATCCAAAACATTGCTAAATAAAAAGCATCCCAAGCTGATATATCACAAGTACCACCACGCCCTGGACCATCACATGGGAAACTATAACCAAAATCTTTTTTATCTGGCATTAATTTAGATCCACGTGCATCTAAAGCTCCTTTAACTAAAATTAAGGCAGTAACGTGTAAACCTAACGCAATTGCATGATGTATTAAAAAATCCCCAGGGCCAATTGTTAAAAACAAATCATTTTTCTCATTATTTATTGCTTCAATCCAACCTGGTAGCCAAATTTCACTACCAGCCATACTAGCAGGACTTTCTTTCGAAGATAATAAAAGATCAAAACCGTAAATAGCTTTTCCTGATGCCGCTTGAATAAATTGTGCAAAAACAGGTTCTACTAATATTTGTTTCTCTGGTTGGCCAAATGCAACTACAGTATCATTATGAATATATAAACCTAAAGTATGAAAACCTAAAAATAAGCTTACCCAACTTAAATGAGAAATAATTGCCTCTTTATGCTCAAGCATTCTAGCCAAAACATTATCTTTATTTTGTTCTGGATCATAGTCTCGAACAAAGAATATTGCTCCATGCGCAAAGGCACCTACCATTAAAAAACCTGCTATATATTGATGATGTGTGTAAAGAGCCGCTTCAGTTGTAAAATCTTTTGCCATAAAAGCATAAGGTGGTATTGCATACATATGTTGTGCAACTAATGATGTTATAACACCTAAAGATGCTAACGCTAATCCTAATTGCATATGTAAAGAGTTTGTTATTGTGTCAAATAGACCACGATGACCCGCACCTAATCTTCCTCCTGGTGGACGATGGGCGTCTAAAATTTCTTTCATATTATGACCAATCGCAAAATTTGTTCGATACATATGACCAGCAATTATAAATACAATTGCGATTGCAAGATGATGATGCGCAATATCAGTAAGCCAAAGTGATTGAGATTGCGGGTGGAATCCCCCTAAAAAAGTTAAAATAGCTGTACCCGCTCCTATTTTTGTACCAAAAATATGTTCTATAGTATCTGGGTTTTGTGAATAGACATTCCAATTCCCATCAAAAAATGGTGTTAAACCTTCAGGATGAGGTAAAGTTGTTAGAAAATTATCCCAACCAATATTGATACCACGTGATTCCGGAATTGCCACATGAACTAAATGTCCTGTCCAAGCTAATGAACTAACTCCAAACAAACCTGTTAAATGATGATTTAAACGTGATTCATTCGTTTTAAACCACGATAGGCTTGGAAGGAATTTTGGTTGTAAATGTAACCATCCAGCAAATAATAATAAACTAGATAAGGCTATTAGAAAAATAGAACCTAGATATAAGTCATTATTATTTCGCATACCAATAGTATACCACCAGTGATAAACACCTGAATAAGAAATATTTACTGGATAGAAAGCTCCTCCTTTTGTAAAAGCTTTCATTGCAAGTTCGCCAAAATGTGGATCCCAAATCGTATGAGCAATAGGTTTTACTTTTAATGGGTTTAATGCCCATTGTTCAAAATTACCTTGCCACGCAACGTGAAATAAATTACCTGATGTCCAAAGAAAAATAATTGCTAAATGACCAAAATGAGAAGCAAAAATTTTTTGATATAAATTCTCTTCAGTCATTCCATCATGTGTTTCAAAATCATGAGCTGTTGCAATTCCAAACCAAATTCTTCTAGTAGTCGGATCTTGTGCTAAAGCTTGGCTAAATTTTGGAAATTTAGTTACCATAAATATTTTACCTCATTAATTTTATCCTACAGAAATAATTCTTGCTAAAAAGAAAGACCAAGTGGTACCTATACCACCTAATAAATAATGTGCTAATCCCACAGCTCTACCTTGTGTAATGCTTAACGCACGAGGTTGAATAGCTGGAGCAACTTTAATTTTGTTATGTGCCCAAACTATCGATTCAATAAGTTCTTGCCAATATCCACGTCCACTAAATAAAAACATTAAGCTAAACGCCCAAATAAAATGTGCTCCAAGAAATATTAAACCATAAGCAGATAATGCTGAACCATAAGATTGAATTACTTGTGAAGCTTGTGCCCATAAAAAATCTCTTAACCACCCATTGATTGTTAATGCACTTTGTGCAAAATTCCCTCCTGTAATATGAGAAACTGTTCCTGTTGGTGCTATAGAACCCCATATATCAGACTGCATTTTCCAACTAAAATGAAATATTACTACTGATATTGAATTATACATCCAGAATAAACCTAGAAATACATGATCCCAAGCTGAGACTTGACAAGTACCCCCCCTGCCAGGTCCATCACAAGGAAAACGGAACCCTAAATTGGCTTTATCTGGTATTAATTTTGAACTACGAGCATATAATACGCCTTTTAATAAAATTAAAACTGTCACATGAATTGTAAAAGCATGAATATGATGAACCATAAAATCAGCAGTACCTAATTTCATTGGCATGATGGCAATTTTTGATCCAACTGAAACAATATCTCCTCCAAAAATATAACTTGCTGTCGTTAAGGCATTGGGCGCTGTATTGGTCGGTGCAATTAAATGTAAATTTTGAATTGTTTGTGCAAAAATTGGTTTTAACGGTATACCCGTATCTGAAAACATATCAGGAGCCCGGCCTAATGCTCTCATAGTATCATTATGTATGTATAAACCAAAACTATGAAATCCTAAAAAAATGCAAACCCAGTTTAAATGAGAAATAATAGAATCTCGGTGACGAACCACTCGATCTAATAAATTATTATAATTCTTTGCAGGATTATAATCACGAACCATAAAAATGGCTCCGTGCGCTGCACCACCTACAACACAAAATCCACCAATCCACATATGATGTGTAAATAGAGAAAGCTGAGTAGCATAATCTGTTGCGATGTAAGGATATGGCGGCATAGCGTACATATGATGTGCAACTATAATGCTTAATGACCCAATCATGGCTAAATTGATAGCTAATTGAGCATGCCAAGAAGTTGTTAAAATTTCATACAGACCAGTATGACCAGCTCCTGTAAAAGGTCCTTTATGAGCTTCTAAAATTTCTTTCATACTATGACCTATTCCCCAATTTGTACGATACATATGTCCCGCGACAATAAATAATACTGCTAAAGCTAGATGATGATGAGCAGTATCACTTAACCATAATCCACCAGTAACAGGGTTTAATCCGCCTTTAAAAGTTAGAAAATCTGAATATTCACTCCAATTAAATGAAAAAAAAGGTACTAAACCTTGTTTAAAACTCGGATACAATTGTCCAATTAACTCTCTATTAATAAGAAATTCATAAGGTAAGGGAATTTCTTGTGAAGCTACACCAGCATCTAATAATTTATTAATAGGCAGTGCTATATGGATTTGATGACCTGACCAGGCAAGACAACCTAATCCTAATAACCCTGACAAATGATGGTTTAACATTGATTCCACATTTTGAAACCATTCTAATTTTGGAGCAGCTTTATGATAGTGAAACCAACCCCCAAATAGCATTAAACCGGACATTATTAAACCTCCGATAGCTGTCCAATATAATTCAATTTCACTTGTTATACCTTCAGCACGCCATAATTGAAAGAACCCTGATGTTATTTGTACACCTTGGAAATTTCCGCCAACATCTCCATTTAAAATTTCTTGACCAACAATAGGCCAAACTACTTGAGCACTAGGCTTAATAGCAATAGGATTATTTAACCATGTTAAGTAATTTGAAAAATACGCACCATGAAAATGCATTCCACTTATCCACAAAAATATTATAGCTAATTGTCCAAAATGTGCACTAAAGATTTTTCTTGAAACTTCTTCTAAAGATTTTGTTTGACTATCAAAATCATGAGCATCAGCATGCAAATTCCAAATCCAGGTTGTTGTTTTTGGACCTTTTGATAGTGTACGTGAAAAATGTCCTGGTTTAGCCCATTTTTCAAAACTAGTAGTATTAATATTATCACGATCAACTAAAACTTTAACTTTTGTTTCTTTTTTTTTGGAGTTCATTTAATTTTTCCTCTTTGGAAACATAAAGATAGGAAACGCTCAAATTTTATTAAATAATTTTCTTTAAGCAGAATTATTAAGAATTGAGTTTTCACTACTTTATTATAATGAATTTCAAAAAAAAAGAAACTTAATAAAATGTCTTATTATTTCTTATTATTATTAATAAGATATTTATAGTCGATTATTAGATTATTAATTAACTATTAAATTTCTTATCTAACTTACCCCCAAGGGAATTCGAATCCCTGTTTTCTCCGTGAAAAGGAGATGTCCTAGGCCTCTAGACGATGGGGGCTTAAGAAAAACTTTATTTTTATCTTATATAAAATCTATAGATTTGTCAAATCTACAGAAAATAAAAATCTCAATATTTATATAAATTCCTAAATATATAAATCAATTTATCTTTGTCTTATATAATTGAAAGAAAAAGATCATAGAACATGAAAATTATTTGAATTCTTGAAATGAATTAACAATTAAGTTTTTATTCATTAGAATATCAAGTTCGAAGATTATTTTTATAAATTTTTTACAAGAATAAGAATTTACGAATTTTTATTCTTGTAAAAAATCTATAAAAATGATCTTAGTATCGATCGCCTGCAGGTCTTGCTTGAACGGCGTAACTTGAAATTGTATACTGAATATTACGACCACCTACTTCATTACGTTCTAGGTAGAAACCAGGCTCTTCGGCAGGACGTTGTACAATAAAAGATAAAGCACAACTTTCTGTTCCCTTACTAGCATCATAACAATTAATTTTAATATAGCCTTCAGGATTAATTCTTCTGCATTCATTTAACTCATACATAACTGCTGCAGAGTCTTTAATATCAAATAATGGAAGGCCCCATAACTCCCAATACGCATTACGGGGGTGAGGATCATCTGTCCATTCTACACTAATGGCCCATCCTTTTGAAATAGCATAACCAACTTGATGTTTAATTTGTTCGTCACTTAAATCTGGTAAAAATGAAAAACATCCTTGTGTAAGTCTCATTACTCTTCAATTATTTTATTTAATGTAAATATTTTAATTTTATTTTTAGTTAACTACTAAACTTTTTCTATCTTTTGTCTTAATATAAAATATTAAAAAGATTAAAATTCATTAGTCTGTTCTTTTATAGTAAAAATTACACTATAGAATAGAATAAATTTAAGGACTTTCAGTCGCTACTTCAACAAAATCAGGTGTGTCTGTTGAAGTATATTCAAAAGTAATATCTTTCCATAGATCTAAAGCTGCTTTTAACGGTCCACAAGTACTTGCCGCAGTACGTAAAATTTCCGGTCCTTCACCAACATAATCACGACCCTCATTTCTAGCTAGAACCATTGCTTCTAAAGCAACACGATTTGCTGTCGCACCTGCTTGTATACCATCAGGGTGACCAATTGTACCACCTCCAAATTGTAGAACAACATCATCGCCTAAATAATAAAGAAGTTGATGCATTTGACCACAATGAATACCACCTGATGCTACAGGAACACATTTTCGGAGCGATGCCCAATCCATATCGAAAAATAGTCCTTCAGCTAAATTAATTTTTAATTCAGTTAACAATAGTGTATTATAAAATCCTCTAACCATCAAAGGATCTCCTTCTAGTTTCCCTACAACTGTACCTGCATGAATATGATCTACACCAGACATACGCATCCATTTACAAATAACCCTAAAGTTAATACCATGGTTTTTTTGACGTGCATAAGTAGAGTTACCCGCACGATGTAAATGTAAAATCATCTCAGCTTTTCGAGCCCAAATTGCCATAGTTTGGATTGCTGTATATCCAACCACTAAATCGATCATACAAATAACACTACCAATAGCATGAGAGTACTCTGCACGTTCATACATATTTTCCATTGTTGCTGCAGTAACATTAAGATAAGAACCCTTAACTTCACCTGTAGCTGCTGCTGAACGGTTAACACCTTCCATACAATACAAGAAACGCTCTTTCCATCTCATAAATGGTTGCGAATTAATGTTTTCATCATCTTTAAGGAAATCAAGACCACCTGTTAAACCTTCGTATACAACACGACCATAATTTTTACCTGAAAGACCCAATTTAGGTTTAACAGTAGCGCCTAATAAAGGACGTCCAAACTTATCTAATCTTTCTCTTTCCACGACGACACCTGTAGCGGGACCTTGGAACGTTTTAAGGTAAGCGTAAGGAATTCTCATATCTTCTAAACGTAATGCTTTAACAGCTTTAAAACCAAATACGTTACCGATGATAGATGCTGTTAAGTTTGCAAGAGAACCTTCCTCAAATAAATCACATTCATATGCAATGTATGAGAAATATTGATCGTTTGTTCCTGGAACAGGATCGACACGATATGCTTTCGCTCGGTAGATATCACAAGCCGTCAGTAAATCTGTCCATACCACTGTCCATGTTGCTGTAGAAGATTCACCAGCAACAGCAGCCGCAGCTTCTACAGGATCTACACCTGGTTGAGGAGTTATACGAAATAGAGCTAGAATATCAGTTTCTTTAACCTTGTAATCTGCATCCCAATATCCCATTTTAGCATATGGTATTACACCAGATTCATAACGCTCACTTTTTATTCGAGTTCTTTCCTGTACGTTCTCAGGCATCCACTTCTCCAAACGAAGGTGTGGAACTCTTAATTGTTTTCTATTTCTATATAGGTTACGGAGTACATTATAAGTCCCCTTATAGTTTTATACAATAATAATTATCAATCGATGAACTTAAATAAATTATATAGATAAATTTTATTAAGTAATACATATAGATATATATAATTTATTTATTAAAATTTGCAAATTCTTTTTTACCTTTATAACACTATTATAGTGTTATACTATATATATATATATATATGTTGAAAATAAAATAAAAGGCGATATAGCCAAGTGGTAAGGCCGTGGATTGCAAATCCTCTATCCCCAGTTCGAATCTGGGTGTCGCCTAATTTGACTGGTCTATATATAATGTATTATAATATGATTATTATATGATATGGGAGCGTGGCGGAATGGTAGACGCAACGGACTTAGAAGTTTGAGCATAACGTCAGAAACCTGGTGTCTTTAGTAAGTTCTCAAATTCAAGGAACTCTAAGTCTTGATGATATGATAACCTTGAGCCAATAAATAATTTTTAAGGTGCAGAGACTCGACGGGAACTACCATAAATGGTAAAGAAAGAGTCCAATTTCTAACTTTCTATAGTAATATAATGGAATAGTGATGAAAATCATTCGGAAATGAAAATCCGTTGATATTTTTAATCGTGAGGGTTCAAGTCCCTCCGCTCCCAAGCAAAAACATAATCAACTTTAATGATTAATTATGTGTATCTGCCTTAATTGTGAACGTATAGACAATTGTAATATTTTTATTAGTGTCGAGAAAAAACACAAAGAAAATTCGAAAAGGGTTATAAAAACCTATTTTTTTCCTCAATCTACAATTTTATTGTGTATAAATTTCTTTTCAAAAAAAAAATTATATGTCTTTGAATGGGATGTTAATGATTGCTTATCTTATCAGGAAAAACCAGGGACATGGTTATACTTTTCTTCCAAACCTTTAGAACCATCTACATATTTGTTATTTGATTTCTTATTTTACTAATATGGATAAAATAAGAAACTAAATATATTTAAAATTAGTCAGAATAAGCAAATAATATTATTAAAAATAATAAAATAAATTGTTCTCAAACTACTTTTTCCTTAAATATCTAATATTCGAATTACTTAAGTTTAATGATTGGAATTTCGCTCTATGTATTATTTGTTAAAAGACTATTCTATTCTCTTGTTAAAGCGATTTCTCCTGTTCTAATTAACTCTAAAACTTTATATTTTTCCAATACTTTTTGAAGAGCAATAACCTTTCTAGAATCTGCTATAACTTCTAAAATTATAATCGATTCTGTAAGATCGATAATTTTAATTCTAAATTCAAAATTCTTAATAAGATTGATAATTTCATTTCGTTCTGTTGGATTAAGTTGTAATTTTATCAAAAGAAGTTCTCGGTGTACACTAGGAAGAGCTGTAATATCTTCAACAGATACAACATTAAGTAATTTTCGTAATTGCCTAGTTAACTGATAAGCTTGATCCATTTCTTTATTTGGATTTGTTAAGATAATCGTTACTCTTTCATAATACTTTCTTTCACATCCCGCTATGCTGATGCTTTCAATATGAAATTTTCTTCTTGTTAATAAACTAATAATACGCAACAATCCTCCTGAATCCTTTTCAACTAAAACTGAAATTGTTCTGTTCATAAATTAATAAATATTTAAATGAATTAAAATATTAAGCAAAAAATTTTTCAACAAAAAAATTAATTTGTTGAAAAATTTTTTATTGCGTTACTTTAATTAAGTTTGAAAAAGCCGATGGATCTAAAATTGCTAATTGTGATAACATCTTACGATTTAAAAGAATTTTAGACTGCTTCAATTTACAAATAAAATGACTGTAGTTAATATTATATCCGCGAGCTGAAGAATTAATTCTAGCAATCCACAGCTTGCGAAATATTCGTTTTTTTTCCTTTCTTCCAATATAGGCATAGACTAAACTTTTCATAACTTGTTGATTTGCTATTCTAAATAACCTTGATTGAGAACCACGAAACCCTTTTGCAAGCTTCAAGATTTTTTTCCTACGTTTTCTTGCGACATTCCCTCTTTTAACTCTAACCATAGCTTTTACTTGAAAAAATTTAACAAACTAACATTTTTCTTATTGATTTAATATCTGAATAACTTACAATAATTTGTGTTGATAAATTTCTTTTCTGCTTTGAAGATTTCTTCTGTAAAAGATGTCCTTTAAAAGCCTTTCGACGAATAAATTTTTTTCCTTTAATAATTTTATATCGTTTTTTAGCCGCTTTTTTTACTTTTAATTTTGGCATTATTGATACTATCAATATTATATTAATTTCTAGATTTTTAAAGATAAATTGTTTCATCTCCTGGTTCCCAATCTACAGGGCATGCTTCATCTGGATTCTCAGTCACGTACTGAACCGCTTGAAGAATTCTTAATGTTTCATCAACACTACGACCTACAGACAAATTATTTGTTGTTGAATACTGAATTATGCCATTTTTATCAATAATAAATAAACCTCGTAAGGCAACTCCTGAATCATCTAACACATTATACGAAAGGGTAATTTCCTTTTTCAAATCGGAAACCAAAGGGTAAGTTAATTCGCCTAACCCTCCCTCCTCCCGCTCAATTTGGAGCCAAGCTAAATGCGAATATTCACTGTCAACAGAAACTCCTAAGATTTCGGTATCAAGATCCATAAATTCTTCAAAACGATCACTAAATGACGTTATTTCAGTAGGACAAACAAAAGTAAAATTTAGAGGATAAAAAAATAAAACAACATATTTTTTATTACGATAATCTGATAATCGAATTTTGCCAAATTCTTCGTCAAAAACTGCTATAGCTTCAAAGTCCGGAGCTATTTTTCCTATTTGTGCATTATTATTTTTCATAATAATAGTCTCCTTATCAGTTCATTATACATCAATAATTAATTTTAAAAATTAATTAAAGGATAGTGTTCCATGTCTTTTGTGAATTTATAGGTTGTAAAAAGTATAAATAAACTAAATTTTTAGCGATAGTATAATAATTGAAACAACGTTTTAAAAAATATACCAATTTTTCGATAATATAACCACGATGTTGTTTTTGTTTTTCTTCAATTTTTACAAGAGATAAATTAGCTTGGGCACAATTATCTAAGTATTTAAAAAATAAAGGATGTTTTACATCGAGCATAATAGGGAAAAGACGTCCAGCACTCTCATTTGTTTTTCGAATAACATAACGATCAAATTCCTTAGCATCTAAGCCAATTAATCTATAAAAATTACTTCTTTGAAGATCATTTAGGTACATAGTGGCAAAAACTGACAATAAAAAGAATCTGCACCATAATTTAGCCTCGTTAGTTGTTAATAGTTTAGGTTGTGATTTTAAAATTGCAGCAAAAAAATCAGCATGTCTATTTTCATCTTGACACCAACTTTCAAAAAACTTAAAGATTGGATGAACACGGTACTCCGGATTTTGTTCTAAATGTTTATATATTGTTATGTATCGCCAGTAACCAATTTTTTCTGATAAATAAGTAGCATAGAAAATAAACTTTGGGGAAAAAAACGTATATTTTCGACTTTTTGTTAAAAAGCCTAAATCTAGAGTTACATTAAAATCGCTCATTGATTTATTTAAAAATCCAGCATGTCTTGCTTCATCACGGGACATAAATAAAAAGCCTTCTGATAATAAAGGATTCTTTGTTTTAAGATGTCTTGATAACTCCTTATATAATAAAAAACCCGAAAACTCAGCAGTACATGAACGTTCCAAAAATTCTATCATTAAAGATTTTGAATTTTCATCGAAGTGTAATAAAGGTTTATTAAAATCATGGTCTCTTATAAAATGATATTGATTATAATCTACACGAAATTCTTTTATTGTAGCTTCAATTTCTAACCTATTTGACGAAATATCTAGACTTTCCATCTCATCAAAATTTGTTGTGTAAAATCTGGGAGTTAATAATGATTCAGTTGTAGGTGTTTTTGTCTTTATTGAATTCTGTTGATTTTCGTTATTAAGCCCACCTTTATTTTCAATATAATTTTTCATAAAGATTTTTCCTATAATAATTTTATATTTTTTCTCTATAATAAATCACGTTTTTAACCTCCGTTCTTAGACTTAAGTTATATGCTAAATAACATAGATATCCTTTTGAATAAAGACATCTTAAATTTATTAGTTATAATTATAAGTCCCTTTTGTAAAAGAAAGCAAATTTCGTTTTTGTGGCAAACTTTCAAGTTTACCACAAAAAAGAAATTTAAAAACAGTTATTTATTAAATTTTAAAGGTCTTTTTTACATCAGTAATAGCATCTTTCAAAATCATTTCTGCTTCAGGTGTTAACTGTTTTGAGGAGTTAATAATTTCTAAATATTCAGATTTAGAATTTGTTATATATTCACGTAAACTTTTTAAAAAAGATGAAATATCACCAATTTCTAAGTCGTCCAAAAATCCATTTGTTCCAATATAAATAATTGCTACTTGCTCAGCAACAGGGATAGGTGAGTTTTGTGCTTGTTTTAAAATTTCTCTTAATCTTTGTCCACGAGCTAACTGAGCTTGTGTTGCTTTATCTAAATCTGAAGCAAATTGTGAAAATGCTTCTAATTCAGCAAATTGCGCCAATTCTAATTTAAGCTTTCCAGCTACTTTTTTCATTGCTTTTATTTGTGCGGCAGAACCAACACGAGATACTGAAATACCAACATTTATTGCTGGACGTAACCCTGAATTAAATAAGTCACCAGATAAAAAGATTTGACCATCAGTAATAGAAATTACATTTGTAGGAATATATGCAGAAACATCGCCCGCTTGTGTTTCAATAATCGGTAACGCCGTCATACTTCCACTTCCGAGTGTATCATTTAATTTTGCAGCTCGTTCTAATAAACGAGAATGTAGATAAAAAACATCACCAGGATAAGCCTCTCTTCCAGGAGGCCGACGTAATAGTAAAGACATCTGACGATATGCCGATGCTTGTTTTGATAAATCATCGTAAATAACTAAAGTATGCTTACCCGTATACATAAAATATTCAGCTATGGCTGCACCTGTGTAAGGTGCAATATACTGTAATGTTGCAGGTTGATCTGCATTTGCTGCAACAATGACAGTATAAGATAAAGCTTCTCTTTCTTGTAATGTAGTAACTGCTTGAGCAACAGAGGAAGCTTTCTGGCCAATCGCGACATAAACACAAACAACATTTTCACCTTGTTGATTAATAATTGTATCTAAAGCTATTGATGTTTTTCCCGTTTGCCGATCCCCTATAATTAGCTCACGTTGTCCTCTACCAATTGGAATCATCGCATCAATTGCAGTAATACCCGTTTGTAAGGGTTCACAAACAGATTTTCGACTAATAATACCGGGAGCCATAGACTCAATAAGACGTGTTTCTCTAGTTTGAACCTCACCTTTCCCATCAATAGCTCGAGCTAAGGGATCTAAAACACGACCTAATAAATTTTCACCAACCGGAATTTGTGCAATTCGTCCTGTAGCTTTTACTGTACTTCCCTCTAATATTTCTCGTCCATCTCCCATTAATACAGCTCCAACATTGTCATTTTCCAGATTCAGTGCAATACCAATTGTTCCTTCATCAAATTCAAGTAATTCCCCAGCCATAACTTCATCTAAGCCATAAACACGAGCAATACCGTCTCCTACTTGTAGGACAGTACCAATAATATCAATACTTAGATCTGTACTATAATCTTCAATCTGTTTTCTGATAATATTACTTATTTCGTTTGGATTCGTCATAGACTTTTAAATTTTTTCTTGCTTAATACTTAATATAAGAACTTTAAATTAGAGAAAGATAAAACGAATTACTTTTAAAAATCATAGCAAACATGAATAAATCTTTTCATATTATTAAACTTGTTTCCAATTGTTTTGCCAAACCGTCTAGTTCACCTCTTAGACTTAAATCAATAATTTTTGAATCTACTTTGATAATAAAGCCACCTAAAATACCCTTATCTATTTTGAATGTTACATTAATTTTTGAGTAGTAAACTTTTGATGTAATAAATTGTGGCCCTAACAATATTTTAAGTTTTTCAATTAATTGTTCTTTTTGATCTTTAGTTAAGACAGAAGCAGAATAAACTTCCACAAATTTTAAACAAATAAATTCGTATGCCTTATTTAGAAAAATTTGAATAATAGGCTCAATAAATCCTATTCTTTTTTTATCTACTAAAAGCATTAGAAAATTCCTTGTTGTGAGACTAGTTTTTTTTGTTAGACATTTCTCCAAAACATTCTTTTTATCTTCATCTGGAATTAAAGGATTAGAAAGATATTTCTCTAAAACTGGTGTTAATTTTAATAAAGTTAGTAAATTTTCCATATCAAAAATGATTTGAAAAAAAACTTGAGTATCAGCTCTATCTTCCTTTAAGTACAAATTTAAGCCTAATTGTAATAGCGCTTCAGAATACGGATTTGCTATTTTGAAACCAACTATTGTGTTAGCCATATTTAATCTCCTAATTGAGCTATTTTACGATTTATAATTGCTGATTGTTCACCTTTTCCTAACTGATTTACAAGTTTACTAATAACCCGATTTAAGGCTTTTTTCGAAACTTCTCTAATAACATCAGCAAAAATTTTATTTTCTCGATTATGTAAAACCTCTATTGCTATTGCGAATTTCTTCGAAAGATCTTCTTTGGTTTGATTCCATTTAAGTTTTAAGAGATTTCTTTTTGTAGTTTCCATTTGTTGATTTATTTCTTTTATAATAATATCAACTTGGGCCCATTGTTTTTGTGCTTCTATATAACGATTATTGGAATCTGTTAATTGAGCTTCAGCACTTTCTATGGTTTCTACAATTTTTTCTTTACGACTTGTAAGATTTTCTGTTAAAAAATTTTTTATTACAACGAAAAGTATCCCTAATAATAAAATTACATTTATTATATTTGTTTCAAATATATCAGGATTTAGTGAAATATTAAACTCCTCACTAGAATTAGCTATAATACAATCTATATAACTTTTCATTTTAATTAACTCATTATAGATTATTATTTAATATTTATAAATTTTTATAGGTTCAAATTTATATCTGGTTAAAACGTGTTCTCAAAATTAACCAAGAATTTTAGTCATGATTTGACTAGTTAGAGAATCAATTTCATTATCAAAACTGATTAATATCTCATCTTTATTACTTTCAAAATTTTCAGTTGTTTCAGTAAGAAAATCATCAATAAAAATTTGAGAAGATTTCATTTTTTCCTCCAAAATATCTTTATATAAATTTTGATAAATTACAAGATCTAATTTGGCAGCTTTTCGAGCCTTCGATGCTTTCTCATCAAATTTTTCATTCAACTGATTAGCCTTTGTCAAAATCTTTGCAGCTTCATCCAAGCTTCTTTTTATATAAGTATTTCTTTCATCAATAATATCTAAAAGGGGATTATACAAAATAGAGTTTAAAATAAACATAAAAACTATAAATTGTAGACCTATAACTGGTAAAGTACCATCAAAGTCAAAAAGTCCTCCTGTTTTTTCAGTAACTATTATTAGAGTTGAATTGTAAAACATTTTTAATATTAAAAATTAAATTTTTATTTAATAAATATAACACTTAACTTTTACACTACAAATATCTAAGACGCTTTAAATAATATATTAATCACGTCTTAGTTAATTCCTAATTAGTAAATGGGTTTGCAAATAATAATGCCAACGCTACAACCAGACCATAAATAGTTAATGCTTCCATAAAGGCAAAACTTAAAAGTAAAGTACCACGAATTTTATTTTCAGCTTCCGGTTGACGAGCAATACCTTCAACAGCTTGACCAGCTGCAGTCCCTTGTCCAATTCCTGGACCGATTGCAGCTAAACCAACAGCAATACTAGCGGCTATAACAGAAGCAGCAGAAACAAGTGGATCCATATAATTTATTCGTGGGTTAAGTAACAGAAAATTAACAAATTTCTAATATTTTTGATCGAAATTAAATTAATGTCCTTCAACAGATTCAGCGATGTAAGCTCCAGCTAATGTTGAAAAAATCAGGGCTTGAACTGAACTGGCAAAAACCCCTAAAAGCATTACTGGTAAAGGTATAAATAAAGGAACTAATACGGTTAAAACTGAAACAGTTAATTCATCAGCTAAAACATTTCCAAATAGTCTAAAGCTTAAAGAAAGAGGTTTTGTAAAATCTTCTAAGATATTAATTGGTAATAAAATAGGCGTAGGTTCTATATAACGTTTAAAATAACCAAATCCTTTTGTACTAAAGCCTGCATAAAAATAGGTAAATGATGTTAATAATGCTAAAGCTACTGTGGTATTTATATCGTTAGTCGGAGCTGCAAACTCACCTTCATTAAGCTTGATTAATTTCCAAGGAATTACAGCACCTGCCCAATTACAACCAAAGACAAATAGAAATATTGTACCAATGAATGGTAACCATGGTCTATAGGCACTTTCACCAAGTTGATTTACAGCTATATCTTTAATAAATTCAACAACTGATTCCATAAAATTTTGCCAACCATTTGGAATTATATTTTTATTTGAGGTACCTAAAAAAGAAAATATAAATACTATTAAAATAACAATAGAACTAACTACCAATACTTGACCATGGAAAGTAATGCCATTTAATTCTAAATAAAAATGTTTACCAACTTCAATGTCCGATAAAAAGAATAATGAATTAAAATTAATTAAACTAGTACTCTGCAAAGTATTCATATTTAAGTTTAATAAATAAATAAAGTATACTAACTTCGATAAATGTAAAAATAAGTCTGAATATCAACACCACGATACTTAAGTATAGTTTAAATGAGATAAAAAAGAGAAATTTTAACTTTAAAACTTTTATATTATGTAATATTAAGTGCCCAATATGTAACGCGTAAACCTCTTGATTTTTATATTTTCCCCAAAAAGAGAAATTTTTTCTTTCACTAGTTCTTCAACTGTAATATTAGGATCCCGAATAAATGGTTGATCAATTAAACTTAACTTTTTTAAAGTTTTTTCAACCCTACCTAAAATAATTTTATTTTTAATCTCCTCAGGCTTATTATCTAAATCATTTTTATTTAATTCCATTTCTTTTTCACTTTGAAAAATTTCTTTTGGCACATCATCCATTTTAATATAAAGTACTTCAGGTGAAGCGGCAATTTGCATAGCAATATTTTTAACCAACTCTTGAAATTCTTCCCGACGTGCAACAAAATCAGTTTCGCAATTTACTTCTACTAAAACACCAATCTTTCCACCCGTGTGGATGTAACTAGTCACAAGACCTTCACTGGTATTTCTATCAACTTTTTTATCTGCAGAGGCTAAACCTTTTTTGCGTAAGTTTTTAATGGCTTCGTCAAAATTTCCATTTGTTTCTTGTAAAGCTTTTTTACAATTCATCATTCCGGCTCCGGTTTGTTCTCTAAGCTCTTTAACTAATGTTGAACTAATTTCTAATATCATAATAAGAATAAATATTTTAAATTAATAATTTGCTATAATGTTTAATTTTTTAAATAATTTTGCTGTCCTAAACAAATACTATCTGCTATATTTTTGATAATATACTTTATGGAGCGAATTGAATCATCATTACCCGGTATGGGTATTGTGGCTAAATTTGGATCACAATTAGTATCAATAATTGATATAATTGGAATATTTAAAGAAATCGCTTCTTGAATAGCAATAATTTCACGTTTTTGATCAATTATTATTAAAATATCTGGTAGCTTTTTCATTCCCTTGACTCCATTAAAATATTTTTTCAGTTTTTCTAGTTCTTTTTTTAAATTTGACGCTTCTTTTTTAGGCAAATTTTTAAAAGAAGTTAGTTTTTCTTGCTCTTCCAAATTATTTAACCGCTCAATTCGCTCTTTTATAGTTACCCAATTTGTTAATGTTCCCCCTAACCATCGATGATTAATATAAAAGGCACCGCATTTTTGTGCTTCACTTGCAACTAAAGAAGCAGTATGTTTTTTTGTACCAACGAATAAAAATGTTTGATTTTTAGACGATGCTTTTTTACTAAAGTCACAAGCCCTTTTCAAAAACTCTGTTGTTTGAATTAAGTCCAAAATATGTATACCATTGCGTTCAGCATAGATATACGGGAACATCTTTGGATTCCATCGTTGCGCTTTATGTCCAAAGTGTACTCCTGCTTCTAGAAGTTGAGCCAATTCAATTTTAGCCATAGCATTAATAATCCTTTTTTATATTTATGTTATATCATTTGCAATAAAGAGAAATTTTTTTCCCTATTGCTACCTATTATAATATATATATAATATATATAATAGATTTCTAGACTTTTTACTAAAGTAGTCAATATAGATTAGGGAAGTTGAAAATTATTACGTTATATTAATAATTATATTTAAATTTTATCAGATTTTTAAATTGTTTTTGTTTTGACCTTAACTGTTTTTTTAAATTTAAATTGTTTTTTTTATTTATTAATCTGTTTGGTAATAAAATTTTATTATACGTAATATCTTGATCCAAATAAAAACCAGTACCTGCTGGTATTAATCTACCTGTTATAGCATTCTCTTTTAATCCTCTTAACCAATCAGTTTTTCCTTGGAGAGCTGCATGGGTTAAAACTCTTGTTGTTTCCTGAAAGCTTGCTGCGGCCAAAAATCCATCGGTTTTTAAAGAGGATTTTGTAATCCCTAATAAAATTGGACGAAACCCTAGTTTATATCGGGTTTTAAGAGACTGATTAATATATTGCGCCTGATCTAAATCTATAATATCACCGGGTAAAAAAGTAGTTTTTCCAGGATATTCTATATAGACTTTATGGGTCATTTCTCTAACGATTAATTCTACATGTTTGCCTGAAATAATAACTCCTTGAGACATATAAATATCCTGAACAGACATTAATAGAAAGATTTGCAACTTTTTAAGACTTCTATAAGCAGATTCATAAATTGATAATGTTCCAAGAGAATAAAAGTAATGAAAATAAATATGAAGAAGCGTATGTGGATTTAAAGGCCCTTCAGTTAGGGGTTGACCGATACATATAGATTCATATTTTTTAATTAATAACCTTTCGGAACGAGGAGTTGTGAAATATTCATAGCCTCTATTAGGTTTTGTGATAATTATGATTAATTCATCAGTATATTTAATAGCTTTAATAAAACTTTGTCGCGTCGAAAGTAAAGCTTCAACTTTAGGTCTACGGGCTTCTAAAATATCAGCAATTTTTGGTAATCCTTGCACGATATCACCAGTTTTCAATCTTTCATAAATTAATTGTCCAAAATTTTCCTGCTTTTTAATATAATCCCCAGGTAGTTTTCGAATTAAAGCACCTTTAGAGAAAAAGTAAGGTTCACCTAGGTGTAGCGTAATTTTATTGCCTATCACACTTTTTAATAATCCTGAATTTTTAATGCAAACATTATTAGGAAATAAGCTATTCCTATAAATCAATTGAGCTTGTTTATACTGATGATTATGGGTATCTAAAAAAATTTCTTGATAATCAGATTTGGTTGTTAATAACATATTTGATTTTATATTATTACGCTTTGTTTTAATAGTATAAACGAAATTATTAAATTGTATTAGGGTATCAAAAGATGCTAAAATGCTATAAGGATCAGTAAATTGATTATCTTCTACAATCAAGTTTAGAAATATATCTGTCTTTTTTATTTCATTAGGAATTATATTATCAAAGATAAAATTTTGAGAATAAAACAAATTCACTTTAATATAAGAATTTTTTCTTTTTACCTCTTTAAATTCAAAGAGTACTTCTGTATCATTCGATTGTAAAAAAGAATCAATTGTGATAGTCGAATCCAAGATTTGGATTGGTTCGTCAATTTGAATCTGTTGACCTGATGATACTCGCAAATTAAAATTATTAATTTTTAGATTCGTAATATTAAAGATATTTGATTTCAAAATTTTATTACAGCTTAGAGTTGTGAACTCATAACGAATTATAGGCCGAATATATAAATAAATGTTATTATTATCGGCAATAATTTCTAAATAGCTTAATACTTTAATGCTAAATTGATTTCCTATTAATTCTCCAGGAAAATAAACTTGTTCACTAAGTGTTCGAAAAAAATCAATATTATCTTCTAATAAGTATTTTTCTCCGGGTTTAATAGTAACACACTTAATTTGTTTTTCCCCTTCAAGTTTAAGAAAACCTGCTATGGTAGCAAAATAATTTGGAAAAATTTCTTGATGCCTTTCTATATAACTACCATCTTTAAACCTAAAATCTTTTTTGTTAGTATTTGTTTGGATCGTAGCCTCAGGTATATAAAAAATCGTTGACCCAAATTTTAGTTTATAATTTAATTTATTAATTTCATTACTCTTCAATAAATTTGGTTTGTAATAATTAGAGATATAGAAATATCCACCTGTTTTTGTCTTATATTTATTATTTTGTAAAAACCCTATTGAAAAGATTCGATTCTGAAATAATTTTGGTTTTAAAATTATCTCATCATTATGAGATAAATATATTTTACAATGAAGAATTTCTAAATTATTGTTTTCTAAAAAAATCTTAAAGTTATTTTGACCTTGAAAAGAATTTTGAACCTTTAGACCCATTACTCGTTGAGTTAACTTGCAACGATATATATAAATAAACCCACCTATAGTAGTAATAATTTTAGATTGTGCCAAAGCTTGGTTCTTGTAAATGTTTTCTAATTTTCGAGCTTTCAAGTTAATGTTGAAAGATAAACTAAAGACTCTTCCTGATAAAACCCAAAAAATATAATTTTTTCTACTACGTTTAGTAAAATCTTCACTCTCACAATTTTGTGGAAAACCATTTCTTTCAAGAATAATTTCTCCCCCCTCCTTCACATAAATATATTTTATTTCTTTTTTGGCTAAATTTATATCTTTTATTTTAGGTGCTGCTTCAAATAAAACTTGATTACGTTTTATATAATTATGATTATTTACAAGAATTAGAGTTCGAGACTCAACTTTAACTTTAATATCTTTATTAGCATAATTTATAATCTTTAACGAAGATTGATTTTCACTCATAACCACATCCTCACCATAAGATGTACGATAAGGAATTACTTTTAAAGTTGGTAAAAAAATGACGTAACCTGAACATTCAGCACGTCCTTGTCTAGTTAATTGACCTGTAAAAACTCCTCCGGTATGAAAAGTCCGCATTGTTAATTGAGTTCCAGGTTCACCAATTGATTGAGCAGCAATTAAACCAACTGTCTCTCCCAATTCAACAAGATTGCCTGAGGCTAAATTTTCCCCATAGCAATGTTGGCAAATTGATCTCCGGCATTCACAAGTCAAGGGAGATCGGATTAGTATTTTTGGAATGTTGAATTTAATTATTTGTTCAATTAGAGAAGAGGTTACAAGTTGGTTTCGAAAACCAATAATTTCCTTTGTCTTTGGTTTGCAGATTGAAGAAGCTAAAATGCGACCATAAAGAAGTTCTTTTGTTGACAAAAATTCTTTACTGTCCTGTTGTAAAACAATACCACGTTTTGTCTGACAATCCAGTTGGCTAATTATAATACTTTGTGCAACTTCTACAAGCCTTCTAGTTAAGTAACCAGAATCTGCTGTTTTTATAGCAGTATCAACTAAACCCTTACGTGCGCCATAAGATGAAATGATATAATCAGTAATCGATAAACCTTCACGAAAATTTGCTGTAATGGCTCGATCAATAATTTGCCCATTTGGATCGGACATTAAACCTCTCATACCTATTAATTGACGAACTTGTGAAATATTACCACGTGCCCCTGAAAATGCCATCACATAGACTGAATTTAATGGGTCATTTCTTTTTAAAAAGTCTATAAGGCTTTCTTTTAATTCTTCACTAGTTCTATTCCAAATAGAAATAATTTTCTGAAATCTTTCTACTTCCGTAATTGCTCCATTATTAGCTCTTGATTCAGTGAAAAAAACTTCTTTAGTCGCAGCCTGCATCAACGTAACTTTTGATGCAGGAATGCGTAAATCTTCTATACTTATTGAGATACCAGACTTTGTGGCATATTTAAATCCCATTTCTTTTAATTGATCGACAAAATAAGCAGCTTTTCGTTGACCATAATTATTAAAAGCCCATTCAATAATTTTTTTTAATTCTTTTTTATTAATAATATTATTAGAAAATATTTTTGACTTTCTCAACATTATCTTTTCTCTTTTAATTTAATATTAATTATTTAATATATCGTTTAGACATTGGTTAAAAATAATGCGACCTGGTGTAGTACGAATATACTGAACTAAGAGTTTACCTTCTGATGTTTCTTTTCGCTGGAGATTGTTATAAATATGAAGTTTTCTATTATTATTAATAATAATAGTTTTAATAAATTTTAATTTACTATCTAGTAGAAGTTCATTGGAACATCTAACCCAAATAGGAGAATGTACTTTTAGCTGTTTGTGTTGATATGCAGATAAGACTTCATAGAAACTCGAAAAATAATTATTTGCACCTTTTAATCCTAGTCTATTATGAGTAGTTAAATAATAAAAACCCAAAACCATATCTTGTGATGGCTGAATATTTGGTTCTCCAGTCGCTGGAGATAGAAAATTATTTGGAGCTAAAAGACATAATCTCGTTTCTAATTGAGATTCAAAAGACAAGGGAACATGTACCGCCATTTGATCACCATCAAAATCGGCATTAAATGCAGGACAAACCAACGGGTGTAATTGAATTGCTCGTCCTTTAACTAATACTGGATCAAAGGCTTGTACTCCTAATCGATGTAACGTTGGAGCCCTATTTAAAATAATTGGATGTTTACTTAGGATTTCTTTTGTTAGATACCAAATAAAGGGTTGATTACTATGAATAATTTTTTTGGCCTTTTTTATCGAATGACATAATCCTTGTGATAGTAATTTATAAATAATAAACGGTAAAAACAATTCAATTGCCATCTCATAGGGTAAACCACATTGGTTTAACTGAAGTTTAGGCCCTACAATAATAACAGATCGACCAGAATAATCTACTCTTTTACCTAATAAATTTTGTCTAAATCGACCCTGTTTACCTTCAATAATATCAGCTAATGATTTTAATGGTCGTCGATTTGCATCTACTACTTTTGAGCCTCTTTTTCCATTATCAATAAGTGTATCTACCGATTCTTGAATCATCCGTTTTTCAGTGATTATAACAATACTTGGAGCATGTACTGATAACAATCTTTTTAGTCTTTTATTCCGAATAATAATTTTTCGATATAACTCATTTAAATCTGAAGTCGCAAATCTTCCATTTTCTAACTTTACCATTGGACGAATACCTGGTGGAAGAACAGGAAGAAATTGTAAAATCATCCACTCAGGTCTGGTATTTGTTGATAAAAAATTTTCAAATATACGAATTCTTTTAATTGCTGCTTCCACCACTTTTGTTACGGTGGAGCAAAACATTATATTACGGTTCGTTTCAATTTCTATTTTTAAATCAATATTTTTTAATTTGTCATATAGGATTTCAGCCCCTTGAGGCTTTTTCCCAAATACAAATCCAGGTAATTGATTCTCAGGAAAAAAATCTTCATATTTCAAAACCTCCTGATCTTGTTCTGGTTCTTTTCCACTATAGATAATAGTTTCAATTCGACTTATAGGAGAATCCAAAATCGATGCTAAAAAACTTGGTGCTCCTTTTAAATACCAAATATGTACAACAGGTGTTAACAATTTAATATAGCCCATTCTATGACGACGAACTCGAGATTCAGTTAATTCAACACCACAGGTTTCACAAATGCTGATTTCATCATCTCTATGCTTATAACGACCACAAGCACATTCCCAATTTTTAACTGGTCCAAAAATTTTTTCACAAAATAATCCTCCTTTCTCTGGTTTATGTGTCCGATAATTAATAGTTTCAGGTTCAGTCACTTCTCCGATAACTTCGCCCGTAGGTAAAGTTTTTTGTGACCATTCTTTAATTCTTTGAGGAGAAGCCAAATTAATTCTTATATATTCAAATTGTTCTTCTATAGTTTTCATTTAAATATAAATTTATTTTTTTAGTAAAACTTACTTGTTATAATAATTTCGATTTAAGGAGGGTTAATAGATTAACATTAAAGGATTTGATTTCACCACTTTCAGATTTACGAAGTTGATGAGTAGTAATATCTAACCCCAAAGCATTTAATTCTCGAAGTAAAACTTTAAAAGATTCAGGTATACCGGGTTCTGGTATAGGTCGTCCATTAATAATAGCATTAAAAACTTCATGACGGCCATTAATATCATCTGATTTTATAGTTAATAGTTCCTGAAGAGTATATGCTACACCAAAAGCTTCTAATGCCCAAACTTCCATTTCCCCAAATCTTTGTCCTCCATGCTTTGATTTTCCTCCTAGTGGTTGTTGAGTAATCAAAGAATATGACCCTGTAGAACGTGCATGCATTTTTTTATCAACTAAATGAATTAATTTCAAAATATAAGGTTTTCCAACTAGAACAGGGTTGTTAAAGATTTCGCCAGTTCTACCATCTTTTAATATGACTTTACCAGGAAAAGACTTATTAAATATCCAGGGTTTATTAGTTTTATAAGCAGCGCTTTTTAATGTCTTATTTATGAAAATACGAGAAGCATTTTTACGATACATTTCATCAAATGGTAAAACTTTAAATCTATGATTTAAATAATCACCAGCAAAACCTAATAAGCATTCAAAAATTTGACCTACATTCATTCGTGAAGGTACGCCTAAAGGATTTAAAATAACATCTATAGTTGTACCATCGGGTAAAAAGGGCATATCATAGGTGGGAATTAATTTTGAGATCACACCCTTATTACCATGTCGACCTGAAAGTTTATCCCCAATTTTAATTTTTTTCGTTTGAGCAATTAAAATACATATCCATTCATAAACACCTGATTCTAAATTATCGCCTTTTTCTCTTGAAGCTGTTTGTACCTCGATAACTCTACCTGAAATACCTTTTGGTACTCGTAAGGAAGTATCTTCGGGTTCTGGAGACTTAATATTAAAAATAGCTCTAAGTAATTTACTTTCCGGTAATTCTTCTTCTTCCATTATTGGAGTAATTTTACCAACAAGAATATCACCACCTTTTACAAATGTACCCTTTTTTATAATGCCATTTATATCTAAATTCGAAATTGCCTCTGTTTCAATATTTGGAACTGATTTAGTTATTTCTTCTATCTTCATACTATTATCCATTAATTGAAGCTCATATCTTTCAATATGAATAGAAGTAAAGAGATCATTGTATAATAATCTTTCACTAACTAAAATAGCATCCTCATAATTATAACCTTCCCAAGGCATATAAGCAACCATTAAATTTTGTCCTAATGCTAATTCTCCCCCATCTGTTCCTGGACCATCGGCAATCGTTTGACCAGGTTTAACAATTTCACCCGGCCAAACTAAAGGTTTTTGGTTAATTATTGTTTCTTGATTTGAACGACGATATTTATCTAAAAAGTAAATTTTTGAACTTCCTATATTTTCAATGTCTAAAATTATAATTTGGTCTGAAGAAACAGAATCAACAATACCATCTAACAAATTAATAATTACTACTAGAGAATCAATCGCTATTTGGTGTTCAATTCCTGTTCCAATAATAGGTTTTTTAGGGTAGAGTAACGGAACAGCTTGTCTTTGCATATTTGATCCCATTAAAGCACGATTAGCATCATTATGTTCCAAAAAAGGAATTAGTGAAGCACCAGCGGCAATGATTTGTATAGGAGAAACAGCTATAAAATCAACGTTAGTTCCTTCAACTATTATAAATTCATTATAAAAACGTACAGGAACAGAGGCATCTTGAAAAAAGTAATCTTTTGTTAGTAAAACATCTGCTGAAGCAACTTTATATATCTTTTCTTTTTCAGCTGTTAAATAAATAGGTGGGGAGTCTTTTAAAACTTTTCCTTTATATACCCTAAAAAAAGGGGTCGTAATAAATCCATACTTATTTATTTGAGCATGAGTTGCCAAAGAAGAAATTAAACCAGCTCTTTGTCCCTCTGGAGTTTCAATAGGACAAAGTCGTCCATACTGCGTTGGATGTATATCTCTTGCAGCGAAACTTACATGCTCACTATTTAAGCCGCCTGGGCCTAATGAACTAATCCTACGTTTATGTGTTAGTTGTGCCAAGGCATTTATTTCATCAAAATATTGAGATAATGGACTTAATCCAAAAAACTCTCTAATAGAAGCGGTTAAAATCTTTGAGGTTACGAGTGCACTAGGCATTAATGTCATCTCTTCCGAACTTTTTTCTTTTCGAAGATATTGGATAGATTTCATTTGCTTTGTGTTAGTCTGATTTTGTATTTTTTTGACTCTAAACATTTCTGAAGTTAATTTTTCACTCGCAATAATATTTTTTTTTAGTCGATTTAGTGCTACTCGTATTTGAAGTTGCAAAAGTTCGCCAACAGAACGTACCCTTCGATTTTCTAAATTGTCTATATCGTCTAATTTTTCATTATAAAAACTAATAGAAATCAATTTATCAATAACTTTCAAAATATCTAAAGAGGTTATAATTCTTATATTAATTGGTAAATTAATTGCTAATTTTTTATTAAGTTTAATACGACCAACTTCTCCAAGATCATAAAAATTTTTATTTAAAATCTTTTCAGTTATAAGTTCTCGAACACGGAAGATCACTAAAAGAATGCTTTTATTATAACTTTCAAAATTGGTCTTTTGAAACATTTTTTCATACATAACCGAATTAAGAGATCGGACACTTCTACTAAGAAATTCATAATTTTGAACTGTTTGATAAATTTCCTCTTCTTCTAGAAAAAACCCAACTAAAAACCAATTTATAGGTATTTTATACTGCTTATCAACTTTCACCCAAATTAAATTATACTCCAATTCAAAAGTTAACCAAGATCCGTATTTAGAAATAATTGTTCCTTCATAAAAAACTTTTTTTTCTTTTTGAATTCTTCTGTAATATAACCCTGGACTTCGAATTATTTGACTTACAATAACTCTTTCACATCCGTTAAATATAAAAGTCCCTTTTTCAGTCATTAAAGGAATTTCACCAAAAAAGACTCTCTCTTTCTTAGAAAAATCTTCTTGTTGTAGAAGTCCATTCTTTATCATTTCTTTTTTTTTCAATGACATTAGAACGTAAATTCGTAAATTAAAATTTCCGCGTTTTTGTAAAGCGCTTAATATATTAAAATTAGGGTAATGTATTTTATACTCTTGCCCATAAATTACCAGTTCTATACCACTTTTTTTATTCATAATAGAAGGATAATTAATAAGCTCTTCCGCTATACCCTCTGTTAAAAGCCAACAAAAGCTTACTCTTTGAACTTCTGATAAATCTGGAAGTCTCATAGCAAACGTTTGTTGTTTATTTTCCCACCTATTTACCATTTTACCTTTACTCATTAAATATTTAGAAAGATAGAAATCTTTTTACATAGATTTGATTTTTTCCTAGCTGCAGTATTTTTATGAATGATTTTTTTTTTAGCTGCCCTATCAATTTGCCTTATAGCTAAAATTAGAGACTCTTTAACAATTATTTTATTTTTTTCAGTAAACTCCTTATTACATATTTCAACATTATTTATAAATTTCTTTTTAGAAGTCTTCATTAAAGAGTTATATGAATTATTTCTAATATTATTTCGTTTATTGATTTTTATACGTTTTTTTGCTGCTTTATTATTTGCCATGCTTAATTAGTTAATCTTTAAAAATAAAATATTACTATATAATATTTGAATTATATAGCAATATTTTATTTTTGAGCAAATTCCAAAATTTGTATCTTCAAGTAAAAATTAAATAAGGAGAGAGTCGGATTCGAACCCACGGAACGCTTGAACGTTCATCTGATTTCAAATCAGACGCAATCGACCATCTCTGCCATCTCTCCTATATTTTTATAGGTTTAAGAAACTTTCAATAAATATTAAAAGTTTTATATTTATTAGAATTTTTAACTAATTCAAAACCACAAATTAAGAAATAGAAATGATTATAAATAACAAGAAAAAGTAGTTCTCTAGGATAAAAATAGGATAAAAATTATTTTACCCTAAAGAACTAGAAAAACCAATTTATTTCCATTTAATAGAAGCTGGGTTAGGATTTTTTCCAATAGAAAAATCTCTTTTTCCGACAGGAATTCTACCTTTATTTGAGGTTTCAGGAAAAACACCATCTTTTGGATGTAAAAATTGTATTTCTCCACCTGGAAAAATTCTATAAATTTTGTAATCTTTTATTTTCAACTTTCTTAACTGCATCCCTAAAGCTAAGCATTGTTCTTTACGGGCTAAATATAGAAGGTTTTGACCTAATAACATTAGGGCCGTTCCAGCAGTAGGCATTTCAAAAAGTTGTTCTTTTTCAGAATTCCAAGTAATTACATATTTTTCTTCAAACTCTGCAGAACGAAGCCAACCCCCGGTACTGCCACCAAAAATTGGCATATATTTATTTTGATAACTAGACATTATTAAAATAATTAAAAAGTTTAGTCTGAAAATTTAATGAATTTCTAAATACATTAGTGTAAATTTATTTCTCTAGCGGAGGCCGGATTTGAACCTGCGACTTCCGGGTTATGAGCCCAACGAGCTACCAAGCTGCTCTACTCCGCATATCGCTTGATATAATTTATACAAGTAATAATTATCAACAAATTAATTTTTTAATAATATGTAACTATTAGTCGGGACGGCAGGATTTGAACCTGCGGCACCCTGCTCCCAAAGCAGATACGCTACCAAACTGCGCTACGTCCCGTAAGTATCTTATACGCAGTTAAGCGTATATTATATGAGTAATTTATAAATGTTGTCAAAATAACCTTAAAGAATTTAAGATATAGCTTCTTTAGCTGCATACATTACTTCTAAAGTAATAGTTTTTAATTGTTTTTTTTGTGCAAACTTCTCTGTATTTCTTTTAATTTTACCTCTAACAAAGCCTGGTATTTTTTTTAATTCAGACTGGGCTTCCAAATTCCATTTAATTTCGAAAGGAGTATTATTAACAGATAACGTAGCACTTAAAACTTCCTTTGTGTCGTGACCACCAAAAATTTCTAACAAATGATCTTCCATACCTAAGGTAAAAGAATTATAAATTAAATCTGCGATTTGATTTGCTCCTTCATAACCTAAAAACGGCCGATAACTTAATGGAAAATTTTGAATATGAACTGGCGCTGATATAACCCCACAGGGAATATTTAAACGTTTAGCTACATGCCTTTCCATTTGAGTACCAAATATAACTGCTGGTTCAACTTTAGCTATTAAATCACCGATCAAATTATGATCATCTGTAATAATGATTTCTTCACATAAATCACCTATTTCTTTTTCAAACCATGATTTATCGTATTTACAGTAAGTCCCTGCCCAAACAACAGAAATACCCATCTCTCTTGTTAAAATTTTTGTCATAGCTGCTGCATGCGTGGAATCACCAAATACTATTGCTTTTTTTCCGGTCAAATTCTGGCAATCTATAGATCTGGAAAACCAAGCCGATTGTGACAAAAAACGAGTTTGTATATCAATATATTTTTCAAAATTAACATTTACTTTCTTGTCATTTAAAATATATTGCATTTTTCTTATACAATTAGCTGTTTCAATTATACCCATTGGTGTTATATCAATAAAGGGGATTTGAAATTTTTCTTTTAAATATTTGGCAGTTAACAATCCAATTTCTCTATAAGGTACAAGATTAAACCAAGCTTTAGGTAAATCTTTTAGCTGTTGGACTGAAGCACCTTCAGGAATAATAGTATTTATCTTTATATTTAGGTCGAACATTAATCTCTTCAATTCTGCAATATCATGCTGATTATGAAAGGCTAAATTGAATGAACCTATAATATTCACTGAGGGTGAATCAGTCTTATTTATATCTAATTGATTACTTTTTTGAGCCTTTTTTATATAAAATTGTACAATTTGTTCTAGAGTTCGGTCAGCAGCTTGCATCTCATTAACTCGGTAATGATTAACATCAGCTAGTAAAACATCAGCTTGAGCTTCAATTGAAGCCCTATTAACAAAATTTTGTAGATCTTCTTGTAATATACTTGAAGTGCAAGTAGGGGTTAACACTACTAAATCAGGTTTTTCTTCTTTGTCTTTGCGACTAATATTATTAACAACTTTTTCCTGTGATCCTCTAGCTAAAACATGTCTATCGACAACACTAGCCGTTACTGGAGTAAAATCCCGTTTTCTTTCTAACATAGATCGCATAACATTAAAATAATCATCACCTAATGGAGCATGCATAATAGCATGAACATTTTTAAACGAACTTGCAATTCTAAGAGTTCCTATATGGGCTGGACCTGCGTACATCCAATAAGCTAATTTCATAAATAATTTATTAGGTTAATACAAATTATTATTAGAGTATCTAGTTAAAATACTTAATAGAAGATATATTTATTATAATACATTTATTATAATAATTAGTAACTTATATTAGATTTCAATTTCCATTTAATAATATAGAAAGAAAAACTTATTTACAGATTATTCTTATTGTAGGTATAATATATATTAAGGAATAGGGTCGATGCCCGAGTGGTTAAAGGGGGCGGATTGTAAATCCGCTGGTTTACCTACGTTGGTTCAAATCCAACTCGGCCTATATTCAAAAAAATTAATAATAAACTTATCATCTATTGAAAAATCTATTTTATGATTTTTTTTGTCTATCCCACCAAACAAAATCAGGACCATCTCTTCCTAGATGTACTTCTATTGCTTCTCGTAAAAATGGATTGCTTTCATATTTCCCTAAAATTGCTCTTATGAAACATGGTATAAATATCAATATCCAACCAAGAAATGTTAATAAAGCAGCTTCCGATCTATCTTTTGAATTTAGACAAAAAACCTTTGTGATATTAAGAAATAATTCATGTACGATACCTTGGAAAGATAGAATAATAATACCATACATAATATTATATCTTATAAATCTATCTTTTGGTAGTTTATATCTTATAAAAATACCATATCCTAACATTAAATAAATAAAAGGTAAAAAAGGTATTTGTTGTATAAATTGAAGTGAACCTATGATAAAAGTGGGTAAAAAAAGTCGAACAATATATGGATGTGTTTCCTCAATTAAAGGTAAATGGGTATTTATAATATCTAAATAAGGTATATAGTAACAAAATAAAGATAATATTCTTTGTAAAATTATTCCATTAAATTTTACAAACCATTTCCTCGGTTCTTTAATATTAAATTTCTGTTCAACTAGAAACCCAAGCCCCAGAAAAGAAAAAAAGAGGATAATTTCAATCCAATAAACATCAAAAAAAAATTCTTTTAGTTGAGATAACATATATAGTAAACATAATAACTTATATAATTAAAAATCAATAATTAGCAATGTTGTCAAAATCCTAATTATAACTAATATCATTCAAAAACGATTGTTTAAATTTTACAAATTCAAGATTAAATTTAATTTTTGCTCGGTTAGTTTTTCCTCCAGATATTACTTTTCTAGGAAAATATAAGAGCCAAAGCTCTGAAAAAGAGATATAGCTTATTAAACTACTAATTATCAAGAAAAAAAACCAAAATAAATTAACTTAATACCTGGATCCGACTTAATTTGTATTCCCGTTGAGGAAATTATATCAGTAAATTTGAAACTGTTAATATTTTCATTCTCTAACTTATCCCCAATGTTAACATTTTTTATAAATTTACCATTAATGCTATATAATGTAAGTTGTCCCCGATTATCTCTAATAAGTATAATAAAAGGTTTTAAATTACTATTAAGATTAGGCAGAGCACTAATCCAAACTTTTTGATTTAAAGAACTAACCTTTGAGATTGGTACTTGAAAAACCTTTAAAGAATTATCCTTAGTGAAATATTTTAAGCGTAATCCTAATACCCCCCAATCAGTTTGATATACTATTAGATCTTTCAAAAGTAAAGGATTATTTACAGAAATAGTTTTTCTTTGAGTTTCTCTACCCTGCCCATTCAATACGGAAATGTCTGTATAAAATTGTTTAATCAAACCATTTGATGTATAGATAGACCAAAAGTCATTAATACGAAAAGTCTTTTGTGGAATTAAGGAAAAAATACCGTTTCTTATAATATTTTGAATGTGAAAAACTTCTGTTTTTGGTATTAGCTCTTGAGAGTTAAAACCATTTATAGACCCTAATGTGCTTCCTAGCAGAATACAAATAATACTTAAATGAACAATAATAGGGCCAACTCGACTTATCAATCCTTTATATGCGTATAAGCTATTATATTGCTGGTAGATTGAATATTGTTTATTAAGTAAAGTATAACTTAAATGCGTAGTAAATACTTTGCTACGATTTATTTTAAGAGGTAATTTTTTATATTGATTAACTTGTTTATAAAAATAATATCGTCGTGAAAATTTTAAAGTTGGTAATTGTTGAAGAATAGTACAAGAAGCCAAGGAAAAACCAAATAAAAAAAGCAATATTAAAAACCACCAAGTATTATAGATATTATTAAAACCTAAAAAAATAATAACTTTCCAAAAGGGTACCGTAAAAATTGGAGTTAGATAATGACTTTGATAAAATTCAACTTCTTTATTTTGTTCAATAATAGAACCAATACTAATCAATAGTGAAATTAATAATAATATTATTATTGCCAACTTTAAATTAGCTAAATATTTAAAAATACGTTTAATCATAATTAATCAAATGGTATTTAACAAATTTTAAGCAACGCGAATTCTTCCTGAAGAGGCCCAATTTTGTATTACTTGTGTCCGCAAAGGATCCATTTCAAGAATTGGAATTGTTTCTTTAATAGCAACTAAAATATCATTAGTTGTAAATTCTCTCCGTTCACTAAACGCAACATACATTGCATCAATAATAGTTTGTTCAATTTCTGCCCCTGAAAATTTCCTAGCTCTCTTACTAAGTTTTTTACTATCGTATTTATGCCAAGTATCAGGCCGAAAACGTTTTAAATGAATTTCGTAAATCATTTTTCGTTCTTCTATTGTTGGTATTCCTAAGAAAAATATTTCATCAAATCTTCCTTTTCTCAATATTTCCAGAGGTAAAGAATAAATATCATTTGCAGTAGCAATCACAAAAACAGGAAGAATTTTTTCAGCTAACCAAGTAATAAAAGTAGCTAAAACCCGACTTGTTGTTCCATTATCTAAATTCTGTTCAGAATCATTAAAAGCTTTATCAATCTCATCCACCCATAAGACACAGGGTGCTAATGCTTCTGCAATATTAATCATTTCGCGAACCCTTGATTCGGATTCTCCTACAACTCCACCAAATAATCTACCAACATCTAAACGTAAAAGTGGCAATTTCCATTCATAGGCAACAGCTTTAGCAATTAAGCTTTTTCCACTACCTTGCATTCCAATTAATAATAGTCCTTTTGGCATCACTAAGCCATAATTGTTAGCATCTTCAGAAAATATGCCAGTTCTCGCATTTAACCATTGTTTTAAATTATAGGCTCCACCAACATCTTTTAGAGTTGATCGAACTGACCAAAATTCCAAGAGTTGAGTTTGACTAATCACTTGCCGTTTTTCTTCTAAAATTAATGAAATTGAATTTTGGTCTATTTGTTTATAAATTACAACGGCTTTTCCTAAAACTCTTCTAATTTTCTCTAATGATAAACCTTGACATGCTTGAATAACCTTTTCGAAAATACCTTGTGATAATTGACCCTGAATAGTTAAATTTTTGGTAAGTCTTAGTAGTTCCTTTTTTATTTCTTTAGGAGTTGGTAAATTGAACTTTAAGATTGTTATATGATCTTTAAGATCATTAGGTATTTCAACTTCCGAATCAAGAATAAGAATTGTTTTCTGTTGTATTTTTAATACTTGAATCAAGTTCTTCAATTTTCTAGAAATTGTTAAATCTTTTAAAAACCTTTTAAAATCTTTTAAAAGAAACAGGCTTGGAGTTTTAGAATTTATTTTATTAATAAACTCGAGAGCCTCTAATGGATTTCTTTTACCAAATTCTTTTTTTAGAGGATTCATTTTATATCCTTCAATAAAATCCCAAACATACAAATTATTATAACTTTGATTAAGAATAGTGTTTCGAATTGTATATTCCAAACGATCTTCTTCAATAGTTAATATATAAATAATAGGGTAACGTGCTTTTAATAAAATTAAAAAATCTTCTTGAAAAGTCATGAAAAAATACTTTTTTCTTAATATAATATTAATGCTCTCACATAAAGGCTATTTCTTTTAAAAATTCATTATTTAGAATTAAGACTTAAATTTTTTCTTTTTTTTTGTCGACGTTTATTTATAATTTGACGTCCTTTTTTAGTTTGCATACGAGCACGAAATCCTGATACAGCAATAACTTTTTTCTTTGTTCCGCCTAATGTTCTTTTTGTCATATTTTCTACTAATTCCTTTATTTGTTATCAGTTACTATAAGATTAGAAATAAAAACTTCGAAGATTATTGAGTCTCTACAATCTTTTAAAGTAAAATTTAATAAATTTGTTGCTCGTTCATCATATTGAAGGAAAGGGTCCTTTTGAGCATATGCTTCCCAACTAATAGCATCTAGTAAAAAATTCATGTTTTCTAAATGTTTATACCAATAAAAATCAATATATTTAAAAAATATAAGTTGATTATATCTATTTAGTACTCTGGAATCTGTACAAGAAGAATAATGAAACTCTTTACACATATAACTTGCCCAAAGTTGTTCATAAAGAAATTTTTTTAATCTATCCAATCTATTTATATTATTATAGATTACACTAGTTGAAATAGATAAACGATTTAACAAGTTAAGGATTTTTGTTGTTAAAATTATTTCATTACTTTCTTGATTCTGAAAATCAAGATATTGAACAAGATCATCGAGAAAACCTTCACAAAATTCCATAACTAAATCACGAATTAGAGGAGTTGAAAGGACTTTTTCCCTCAAATAATAGATAACTTTTCTTTGTTTATCTAAAACTTGATCATATTTATTTAATGTTTTACGCTGATCATAATAAAATCCTTCAACTTTTTGTTGCGCAGTATCTAAAGAATTAGATAAAAATTTAGAATCTAAAATCTCATTATCGATTTTTAGTTTCAGCATTGTTTCTTGAATTTTCTTCCCACCAAAAATTCTAATTAATGGATCATTTAAACTTAAAAAAAATCTGGAAATTCCAGGATTACCTTGCCTTCCTGAACGTCCGCGCAATTGATTATCAATTCTCCGAGATTCATGTCGCTCAGTACCTATAACATATAGTCCACCTAGAGATTTTACCATCCCTGATTCTTGTTTTTGTTTTTCTTTATATCTTATTCTTAACTCATTATAAAGATTAAAAATAAATTTTTCTAAAACATTTAACCTTTTTGTAGAAATATCAAAAATAGTTAACAAAGTATCTAAATTATTTTGTAAGTATGTAATTAATTTTGGATTTTTTTTTAAAGCTCGTTTTAAACTAAGTAAATTAATACCTGGAACAAAGAAATTATCTTTCTCGATTAATTTTTTTAAGATAAAACGAGTATACTCAATTGCTTTATATTCAGGATTTCCACCTAATAAAATATCAGTTCCCCTACCTGCCATATTAGTTGCGATAGTAATAGAATTTAAGCAACCTGCCTGGGCAACTATTTTTGCTTCTTTTTTTATATTTTCAGGTTTCGCATTTAATAATTGATGTGGAATATTATAGGTTTGTAGTAATTGAGAAAGTATTTCTGAATTTTGAATTGTTGTTGTACCAACTAATACAGGTTGTCCAATCGAATACATTTCTAAACACTCTTTTGCTATCGCTCGCCATTTACTAATTTCATCAATAAAAATAAAGTCATGTTTATCTTTACGTATCATTTTTTTATATGTGGGTAGAATAAAAACAGATAAATTATAAATATTTTCAAATTCTAATTCTTCTGTTTTTGCAGTCCCGGTCATACCCGAGATCTTTGGGTATAATCGAAAAAAATTTTGATAGGTTATTGATGCCAAAGTTTCACTTCCTTTTAAGATTTGGATATTTTCTTTTGCTTCAATAGCTTGATGTAAACCATCTCCCCATTTTCGCCCTTCCATAATTCTACCTGTAAACTCATCAATGATAATTATCTGATTAGCTTTTAATATATAATGAATATCACGAAAAAAGAGATACCTTGCTTTTAACGAATTTAAGATATAAGGTATCCAAGGATCTTGAATACTATACAAATTGTCAACTTTTAACAAAATTTTTGTATATATTAAGCCTTTTTCTGTTAAGCTTATTTTTTTTGCTTTTTCATCAATTTCAAAATGTATTTTGTTCTGCAAGTATTTCGAAACTTCATTAGCTTTAAAATATTTTTCTGTCATTAAATTCAATTCACGTGATATAATCAAAGGTGTCCGGGCTTCATCAATTAAAATAGAATCGACTTCGTCAATAATACAGAAATTAAATGGCCTTTGAACTAAATCCCTTTTATTTAATATCATATTATCCTTGAGAAAATCAAAAACTAAATCAACATTTGTTACATAAGTTATATCACGAGAATAATTTAATCTACGTTCTTCGTTAGACATTTCAGATTGTATTAAACCAACTTTCAATCCTAGTGATCTATGTATTTGACCCATCCATTCTGCATCACGTTTGGCTAAATAATCATTTATAGTAACTATATGTACTCCACTTCCCGATAAAGCATTAATTACAGCAGGTGAGGTTGATACTAAAGTTTTTCCTTCTCCTGTTCGCATTTCAGCAATTTTACCATCATTTAAGACTAATCCTCCTAAAATTTGAACGTCATAATGTCTTAAATTAATAGTTCTTTTAGAAACTTCTCTTGTTAAAGCAAAAGCTTCAGAGATTATTTTTATGTTACTACTATTATTTCTACCAATCAAATATTTTAGTTTTGCAGTTCTACTTTTTAATTCACTATCGCTAAGTTGTACTAGATCATTCTCAATTGTATTAGTATACTCTAAAGTTGGTTGGTATTCATTTAAAATGTTTTGTAGTTGTGAAAATAATTTTATCATTTAGTGAGATTTTTTTTAATAAAATCTAAATCATTTTAGACTCTAACTTAAATATTTGGGTTAAGATCTAAAATTAAGTTTTGATTATAATAATAGTATTAAAACTTAAGACTTAAGCTAAAGGATTTTGTAGATCCTCTGTAGGAGCAACGAAACTTCCCATGATAACATTGTTGAATCTTAATTTTGTCCAAACAATAAAATTTTGATCTATTGAAATAATTGCTGAACAATTTTCTTTTGATAAATTTGCGTGAGATAATTTCTTTTTTATATCATTTAATTGATTCGATTCTAGAAAATAAGGTGAAGATAAAAACCAGAAATCAGTAGGCTTTTTTTCTCTTCGATAATGTTGTGTTCGCTCACGAAAAACTTCTTCAACAGGCTCATCACGCAAAAAAAATTTAGTACTTGCAATAATAAAGTAATAAGTTGTTAAATGTTTTTTCATTTTTTTCGTAAAAATTTTTAATTAAATAATAATATTAACAAATTTCTAAAAAGTTTGATAGAACTAATTATGAATAACATTTAAATTCTTAGAAAGGTTATTGATTAATAAATCATAGAATTTATTATTTATTGTACTATAGAAATTCTATTCTTATAAATTCTTATAAACTAATAAAAATAGCATTTCTAGATCAATTTTACTTACTTTTTAAGAAATCTAAACCTTTTTGAGGAGAGCTTGATTGAGCAAATTTTTGCGGTATCATTTGCCCTGCTAAGTAGGCCTTTCTACCAGCTCGAACAGCAAGATTCATAGCTGTTGCCATTTCTATGGAATTTTTTGCTTGAGCTATAGCACTGTTAATTAAAACAGCTTCAGCTCCAAGTTCCATAGCATATGTTGCTTCACTTGATGACCCTATACCTGCATCAATTATTACTGGCACTTTAGAATTTTCAATAATAATTTTAATGTTTTCAATATTTTGAATTCCTTGACCTGACCCTATTGGTGAACCTAGTGGCATAATGGTAGAACAACCAATATCTTCGAGATGTTTTGCTAACATTGGATCCGTATTAGTGTATGGTAAGACACTGAAACCCTTTTTTATTAAAAATTCAGCTGCTTTTAAAGTTCCAATAGGATCAGGAAATAAGTATTTCGGATCTGAGATAACTTCTAATTTAATAAAATTATTTTCTTGTTGACCTAGTCGCTTTGACAACTCACGTCCTAAAAATGCTAACCTGATAGCTTCTTCGGTTGTTTTTGCACCAGCTGTATTTGGTAAGAGCCACAACTTATTCCAATTAATTTTAGCAATTAAATTATTAGTAGTGATAGTAGATAAATTAAGTCTGCGTATTGCAACAGTTACTATCTCAGTACCACTTTTTTCTAAACAACTTGTCATATCATGCAAATTTCGATATTTTCCAGTGCCAACAATAAGACGCGAATTAAAACTCTTATTTCCAATGATTAATGGGTCCTGTTTTCTCATAATAACAAAAAAGTTTTATTTATTTTTAATAATAAAGCTATTATATATATTATATAAACATATAATAAAATATCATATAAACTTAAAAGCGAGTGACGCGATTCGAACGCGCGACGTCAACCTTGGCAAGGTTGCGCTCTACCACTGAGCTACACTCGCATACTTAATTATGCAATTAAGTGTATCATAAGACTAGACAATGTAAGAATTTAAATCCAAACAGAAAAGACTTTGAATAAAAAATATGTACTTAATTTTTTTTAGAAAAAAATTAAGTACATATTTTTTATTCAAAGTCTTTTCTGTTTGGATTTCGTGATGGATCATTAGATAAAAACCCGAATATAAAAAGCGAACTAAAACCTGTCACAATAGCGTAAACAAATAATTTTAAAAAATATAAACTTAGCATAAAAATCTCCAATAAATTTATTTATTATTAATTATATATCAATTAATGGAGATTTATCAAATCCAATTATATCTATTTTAGTTTTATTAAGTTATTAGATAATTATTAATTATCCTCTGTAAAGTCTGTATCAATTACTGTATCATTATTATTTGATTTCTCCTCTTCTTTAGGATTTATTGTATTGTCCACATCTTCTACAATTGTTTGTGCTAACTTTTGCAATTCTTCCATTTTCATTTTTAAAGTTTGATTATCAAACTCACTTAATTGGATAATTCCTTTAATTTCATTAATTTCTTTAAAAATTTTTTCTTTTTTTTCATTCGGTAATTTCTCTCCATATTCTTTTAATTGTTTTTCAACTTGATAACAAATTAAATCAGCTTGGTTTTTTAAATCAATTTTTTCCTTTTTTTCTTTATCGGCTTTAGATGATTCTTCAGCTTCTCTTATCATTTTTTCAACTTCATCTTTCTCTAGGTTTGAAGCATTTTGAATATTAATACGTTGTGTTTTACCAGTACTTTTATCCTTTGCGGTTACTGATAATATCCCACTGGCGTTAATATCAAAAGTTACTTCGATCTGTGGAACTCCTCTTGGAGCTAATGGTATTCCCTCTAATCTAAAATTTCCTAAACTTTTATTATCTTTTGATAATTTACGTTCGCCTTGTAAAACTTCAATATCTACACTTTCCTGATTATCAGCAGCAGTTGAAAAAGTTTCTGATTTTTTAACTGGAATTGTAGTATTTCTCGGTATCATTACTGTCATTAATGAGCCTAATGTTTCAACACCTAAAGATAAAGGGGTAACGTCTAATAAAAGAATATTTTTAACTTCACCTGCTAATACTCCACCTTGCACCGCCGCGCCAATTGCTACCACCTCATCAGGATTTACGCTTTGATTTGGTTCTTTTTCTACCATTTTAGAAACTAAATCCTGTATAGCTGGTATACGCGTTGAACCCCCAACCAATACTAACTCATTAACTAACTCTTTGCTAACGCGAGCATCTTTTAAAGCCGCTTCAACAGGTAATTTACAACGATTTATTAAATCTTCACAAAGTTCTTCAAATTTTGCTCTTGTTAATGTTTCGTCTATATGTTTGGGTCCATCTTGATTAGCTGTAATAAAAGGAAGATTTATATTAGTTTCTGATAAACTTGATAATTCAATTTTGGCTTTCTCAGCAGCTTCGGTTAATCTTTGTAAAGCTTGAGGATCGGATCTTAAATTGATAGTTTCTTTTTCCTCAAATTTTTGAAGAATGTATCCAACGATCTTTTTATCAAAATCATCTCCACCAAGTTTAGTGTCACCTGATGTAGCTAATACTTCAAAAACACCATCTCCAACTTCTAATAAAGAAACATCAAATGTTCCACCACCTAAATCAAAAATAAGAACTAACTCATTATTTTTCTTTTCAAGTCCATAAGCTAAAGACGCTGCTGTAGGTTCATTAATAATTCGCTTTACTTCTAATCCTGCAATCCTACCAGCGTCTCTAGTAGCTTGACGTTGTGCATCGTTAAAATATGCAGGAACTGTTATAACCGCATCATCTATGGGTTGGCCCATGTAAAGACTAACGTCATTAGAAAGTTTTCTTAAAATTTGTGATGATATTTCCTCAGGACTAAATTGTTTATCTAAATTAGAACAAATAACTTTAACATTATCCTTACTATCTCCAATAAGTTTATAAGAAACTTCTTTTGATTCTTGATTCAATTCACTAAATTTTGAACCCATAAAACGTTTGATAGATGAAAATGTATTTTCAGGATTAATTACAGCTTGTCGCTTTGCTATTTGTCCTACTAAAAGATCTTTATTTTTTGTATAAGCAACAATTGATGGTGTTGTTCTAAGCCCTTCAGTATTATTTACAACTGTTGGTTGACCACCTTCCATAATAGCAACTACTGAATTTGTAGTTCCTAAATCTACTCCAAATATTTTACCGCTAGTTTTTGTATTTTCAGATGTACTCATAATATTTACCTTCTAGTTAAAGTTTAATTAAATTTACAAAATATTCTTAATTTCAATAAGTAGATATCAATTCTTTAATTATACCTAACTTATTTATATAAGCAAAAGCGTAATTTCCGTAATATTACTATATCGGTAATTACTATGTCTATAGGTTTATAAAAAAATAAATAACAAATATTTATTATATATTAGTTATTTAAAGTAATAAAGTCCCGAAATCGGAAAGAGAGGGATTCGAACCCTCGGTACAAAGAATTTTGTACAATAGATTAGCAATCTAACGCTTTAAACCACTCAGCCATCTTACCCTAAAAATGACTCTGGCTGGACTTGAACCTGCGACCAAGGGCTTATGAGTCCCCTACTCTAACCACTGAGCTACAGAGCCTCATCATTAATTATTATTACCAATATAATAAAGGTCTTAGTATTAAATCAATTGCAAAGTAGAGAGAAATTTATTTTTATTTTCCCTATTTATTGACAAATATCTGATTTAATCATTAGATATTAATATCTAATGATTAAATCAGTTTTGTCAATAAATAGGGAAAATAAAAATACTTGGGGGTTGTATCTCAATTTGGTTAGAGTATCACCCTGTCACGGTGAAAGTTGCGGGTTCGAGTCCCGTCAATCCCGAAAGTTAGTTTTTTAAATCTTTATTTCTACTTCAAACTAAAAAGTTTCCTCTATGGTTCTTTATTACTAACTACTATACATTCTGTTGTTAAAATCATACTAGCAATCGAAATTGCATTTTGTAAGGCTGATCGTGTTACTTTTGCTGGATCAACAATACCAAATTTAAACATATCGCCAAATTGATTTGTTTCAGCATTATAACCAAACTCGAAATATTTCTCCTCTACTAAATCTGTAATAACACTACCATTTTTTCCAGTATTAATTGCAATTCTTTTTAATGGATCTTTAATAGAATCAGCTAAAATATAAGCTCCAATAAGTTGATCATCTGTTAAATTTTGCTTTGCCCATAATTTTAATGGCGTTGATAAATGGGTTAATGCTGCTCCTCCACCTGGAATAATACCTTCTTCAACCGCCGCTCTAGTTGCATTTATAGCATCTTCAAGCCTTAGTTTTTTATCTTTCATCTCTGTTTCTGTTACAGCACCAACTTTTATTAATGCTATTCCTCCCGAAAGCTTAGCAATTCGGTCTTTTATTTTTTCAATATCATATAAAGATTCTTTCATTGATATTTGTTTTTTTAATTGATCACATCGAGTTTTGATATTATCATTATTACCATCTGTAATAATAGTAGTTGAATCTTTTGTAACAATTATTCTTGATGCTTTACCTAATAAATTGAGTTCAATATTATCTAAACGTAAACCTAAGTCCTCACTAATTAAAGTTCCCTGTGTTAAAATCGCAATATCTTCTAGTAAATACTTACGAAAATCTCCGAAACCAGGAGCTCTAATGGCTACAACATTAATAATACCTCGTAATTTATTAAGAACTAAAGTTGATAATGCTTCCTTTTCTATGTCTTCAGCGATTATTAATAAAGGTTTTTTTGTAAAGGCAACTTTTTCCAGAATAGGAATTAAGTCTTGTTGGACTAAAGTAAGCTTTTTATTTGTAATTAAAACAAAAGGATTTTCATATTCAACTTCTCCTTTTTCCGAATTTGTTATAAAATATGGAGAAATAAAGCCTTTTTCTAATTTCATACCTTCTGTTATAGACAATTCAATAGAAGTATTATTACTTTCTTCTAAGGAAATAATTCCTTCACGTCCTACAGTTTTAAGAGCTTTTGTTATCATTGAGCCGATTTCTTTATCATTCCCCGATGATATTGTTGCTACTTGTTCTATTGCCATATTATTCTCAATAGGACGAGCATATTCTAAAATTTGATTTATTAAATATTTTGTAGCTTTTTCTAAACCAAACTTTAAGGAAATTGGATTTGAACCTGCAGCTACATTTTTCATTCCCTTTTTAACAATAGCATAAGCTAAAACAGTCGCTGTAGTTGTCCCATCACCCGCCACATCATTTGTTTTGGAAGCTGCCTGTCTAATTAAAGATATGCCTGTATTCGATATATTATCCTTTAATTCAATTTCTTTAGCTATACTTACACCGTCATTAATAATTTGAGGGGACCCATGCTTTTTATCTAAAACAACGTTTCTTCCCTTTGGACCTAAAGTAACTGAAACTGCTTCAACGAGTACTCTCATTCCTTTTTCCAATGCTTGTCTAGCTTCTTCTTGATACAATATTTTTTTACTCATCTTATTAAAATTAAAGTAGAAAATTTTTAAAAGTGAAAATATTTTTAAAGATATTTGGTACCCAATTTTTAAATTTATATTAAAAATTAGAAACCAAAGTTAAAGGTTAGATAAATAAATAGCTATTAAGTAAATAGCTATTAAGAAAAATAGTTCTAGTAATTCTGATGTGAATTAGTTCCAACTCTTTTCAGATTGCGATAAAACAAAACTAGCAACATCTTCAATATCGTCATCAGATAAACGACCACCAAAAGCCGGCATAGCATTTTTTCCATTAGTTACCTGATAAGTTATTGCACCAACGCTATTCATCTGGTTTGTCGATAAAGCCTCTTTTTGTAAAGTTTTTTCAGGCATAATAACATTATTACCGCCAGCATGACATGCCGAACAATTAGCAGTAAAAACATTTTCTCCATGATTAATATCAGCAGCTTGAACCGGAGTGCAAAAAAGAATCATAGTTATATAAGGAATAAACAAACCAAAAAAAAAATTTTTCATTAATAATTCTCGCTTAAAGTATCTTTTAATTTAACAAAATAAAAATCTATTATTTTTTTAACGTCGAATAAGAGATTAAAAATCTTTGCTATTTTATAATATTAATTAATAATAAATTTTCCCCCCCCCCCATTTTTCAGAAACAATTTTTGGTTGTAATAGGATATGTCCGGCAATATCTATCAAATCGTTCTCATCTAAAGATCTCATTCGCGTAAAAATATTGGCACTTTTAATGCTTGGGTGAATTTCAGCAATTGATTCTAAACCATCAAAAGTGGTTGGGTCTTTCATATAATCCACTAAGGCATTAATGTTATTACGAGCTGGTGTAGCTAAACTTAGAGCTTCTGGATCAAGTCCTAAATTAGGATTTGTTTTTGTAACACCACCAACATGACATTGTCCACAACTAGAATTGAATAATCGTTTTCCTCGCTTAACTTGCTCAGGTGTTAATACGGTTGTTTTCCCATCATTAGTTACAGGAATTGTTCTTGTCGCTTCATCTAGTTCAATAGCTAAAACTGATAAATTAGTTAAATTTATTAGAGATACTATAGTGAAGGTTATAAAAAATTTTTTGAACATATTAAATTAAAATTGTAAAATATTTTATTATCTTATTGAAACAAAAAAACAAAACTTACCTTTTTTTAGTTATCTTAATTAAGATAATAGTCTGGTAATTCTAATTGTTCCTTAATCTTTTTTGCTATTAAACCTCTAAGTCTTATATTTTCCCATCCAGCAACAAGTACTACACTAACTAAAAGAACTTGACTAAAAAGAAGTATTGGGTCAAGTCGCCACCCGTGAATAATTAAAATAGAACCATAAATTAATCCTAATGTTGTAAAAAAAATATCCTCATCACGACAAAGTTCTGGTCTTATAATTCTTAAAAAATATAAAAGTAAGACACCAATAATTATTATTAAGCCTAGAAGAAAGTTTGCTCCAAAGACTATATTTATCATAAATTTTTAAGTCTTAAAAAAAGTATTTGACAGATTATTAAACATACAGTTTTTATTTATTAAGATAAAATTAAACGTAATAAGACAACACATTATATAAAACTATCATATTGATTTCATCAAAATCATATTTTATTAAGACTAATTTCTAAAAATGAAATCTCAATATAACGTGAAATATTATTAAAGTAAATCAGATCCCATATTTTTAAAGTTTTATTTTTTTGGAGGTACACGAGTTATAGCATCTTTTTTACTCACAAAAGATAATGCAACCGTAATAGGTAAAACTACTATAAGTCCACCGGCAATTAAGCTATATAAAAAGTTTGCTAGAGAAGGTGTCATAATTTTATTTTTCTTTCTTTTTTATTTAATGAATAAAAGGATAAATTTTCTTGAAATATTTATAGATGTAAATCCATCTATATGTTTGTTTTTTCTATACTTCTAGAAATATCTAATAATTAAAATAGTTAAAATACTAGAGTTTATTGATGTAAGAAAATAAAATCTAAGCTTATTATAATATGTTTTTAGGGAATATCATTATAGAAATACTTTAATCAAAAACTGAGATAGAGGTATTCTTAGTCGTTTTTTTAAAAAAAACTAGACCTTCTTTAAGCGCATATAAAGTGTAATCTCTTCCAATGCCGACATTTTGACCTGGTTTAAATTTTAAGCCACGTTGTCTTATTAAAATATTACCGGCTCGAACTTGATGACCATGAAAACATTTTACTCCAAGTCGTTTAGATTTAGAATCTCGTCCATTTTTCGTACTTCCTGCACCTTTCTTATGAGCCATTTTATAATGTAAAAATAGTGTGATTTATAAATTTATAAGTGAAAAACTGTTATTTTTTATAAGGATTTTATAAAAATAATATATACTAGATTTAAAAAATTTGTAAACTTCAAATTTTTTATAACTTTCGCCTAAAAGTTATCTTTTAGATGACGATATGATATTATCAATTTATATATAAAGTAAAAAAATATTTATATTACAATAAAAGCGAATGAAAAATTTAAACTTAAAAGAGAAAGTTCTATATTTGTCAAAAAAAAAAATTTTAGCTCTTGTAGAGCAAACTTATATTAAAAAGAGTGTGCCAAAAGTATTTGTTGGTGATACTGTAAAAATAGGAGTATTAATTAAAGAAGGAAATAAAGAAAGAATTCAATATTATCAAGGTATTATTCTGGCAAAAACTAATAGCGGAATTAATTTAACAATTTCAGTTCGAAAAATATTTCAAGGTATTGGTATAGAGAGAAAATTCTTAATTCATTCTCCAAAATTTGAATCACTTCAAATAATAAAATCTGCTCGTGTAAGAAGATCTAAGCTTTATTATTTACGTAAAACTACTACAACAAAAGGAAGTCGTTTAAAACAAAGATTTAATACTAAAGAAATTAATTAAATTGCATCTGGCTGGGTTCGAACCAGCGTTGTTCTAAAAAGAAGACGGATTATGAGTCCGTTGCCTTCAACCACTCGGCCACAAATGCACTATTTTATAATCGTACAATATACAATAATAGTAATAATAAGGAGCTGGTGGGATTTGAACCCACGTCCATTTTAAATAAATCTCTAATTAAATAATAAAATCACAGATTTAGTTATTCTTTTAATTGTATATAATTGATTAAATTTTTTAAAATTCCTTGAATTTTAAAAATCTTTAATCATTCATTTATAAAAATAATAATAACTCTGAGTAGTTAGTTTTTTTAAATTAAAAAAAAAGTTTTTCATCTTTTCTCTCATAAATTAAGCTCATTTCAATATTAAAATCAATCTAAAGCTTTAATAAGTTTTAGGAAAATATAATTTTTTACCTCTTTCAATTAAGAATTATATCAGTAATTGATAATAAAACTAAAGAATTTTATACAAAAACTTGGTTTTTATTAAAAATAATAATATTATTTGCAATTATTTAATATCTTAATAGTTAAATCTGCTTATTAATTAACACTAATTATAAATGTCAAAACCATTACAGCCCCTTATTTTGACCTATATATAAATAAAATTATATATTACAATTTAAAATTGATAACTAAATTTTAAAAGACAAAAAGTTTATACATCTTCTAAATGTTATATCCAAAAATTAATTGTCAAAGATAATTTTTAATATTATAAGCAAGAGCTATACTAAAATATATAATTGTTAAGATCTTAATTAGATTATCAATTGAATTTTCAGCTTTACTAGAACTTTCAAATATTTTAAAAGGATCTAGATTTTCTTGCAAACTTTGTTCATTTGGACTTCTGATTAATATAATAAGAACCAGAAAAAAGTTAACTAATATTGATATTATACTAATAAATTTCATAAAAGTTATATTAATATCAATTGATTAAAACATTAATAAACATTGGTATATATAATAATTTATTTATTATTTTTTTTTAGTCTCCTTGAACTTTTAATAATAAAAATCCAAGAGATAAACCTATGAGTACCATACTAAAACATAAAAGACTAATTGATAAAATTTCTTCACCCATAAATTCTTCAATCCTTATGATTAAACTTTATATTTATTATATTATCTTAAATTTAAAATCCGTTACGACCCCAAACGACTAAAGAAAGAGAGAATGTAAATATCATCATTATAGTAGCCCAACCTAAACTAATTATATCCATAAAATATCTTTTTAATACTTAAATTTAACTATGCAAGATCAATTAATAGTAATTATACATTATATTTTGAAAAAAAGTCAAAATATAATATACAAGTGTATTTTATAATATTAGAATAACCCTAAGGTTAATGCCTTATTTATTGGTAAACAAGCTCCAATACCTAACCAAATAGCTACAAACGTTCCAATCAAAAATATAGTTGAAGCAACTGGTCTACGGAATGGATTTTGAAATTTATTCACATTTTCAATAAATGGAACTGTTATAAGTCCAGCAGGTACAGAAGCCATCGCTAAAACCCCTAATAGTTTATTTGGCAATACTCTTAATAGATTAAAAGTTGGAAAAAAGTACCATTCAGGTAAAATTTCTAAAGGCGTTGCAAAAGGATTAGCCTTTTCTCCTATAGCCGAGGGTTCCATAACAGCTAAGCCAATCACTATCACGAAAGTCCCTAAAATACAGATAGGAAACATATAAAAAATATCATTTGGCCAAGCAGGCTCACCATAGTAATTATGTCCCATTCCTTTAGCTAATTTTGCTCGTAATTTTGGATCTGTTAAATCTGGTTTTTTTAATATTGACATAATTTCTCCTATTTCATATTAGTATTAATAATACAAGTTAAAATTTCATTTGTTTTATAGACTCTTTATTTATCTGGGAACCAAAATCAATATTGATATATTAGTAATAATAATTATAAAGGACCTGAAATGCCTTGTTTTCTTATCATTAAAAAATGAGTAATCATTAAGGCGGCTGCGACGAGCGGTAAAACAAAAGTGTGGGCACTATAAAAACGCGTCAGAGTATTTTGACCTACGCTTACTCCTCCTCGTAGTAATTGAACTATAGGCGGACCAATAATAGGAACAGCTTCAGGCACTCCAGTTACGATTTTGCAGGCCCAAAACCCTACCTGATCCCAGGGTAGTGAATAACCTGTTACACCAAAAGATACTGTAGTTACTGCTAAAGTTACTCCTGTAACCCATGTTAATTCGCGTGGTTTCTTGAATCCCCCTGTTAGATATACACGAAAAACATGTAAAATTAGCATAAGAACCATCATACTTGCAGACCATCGGTGAATAGATCGGATTAGCCAACCAAAATTAACTTCGGTCATAATATATTCTACTGATGCAAAGGCTTCACTAATACTTGGTCTATAATAAAATGTCATAGCAAATCCTGTTGCTACTTGAACTAAAAAACATGTAAAAACAATACCACCAAAACAATAAAAAATATTAACATGCGGAGGTACATATTTACTTGTAATATCATCAGCAATTGATTGAATTTCTAGCCTTTCTTCAAACCAATCGTAAACTTTACCCATAACCTTAATTAAATTTAAAATTTTAAAAGTTTCTTCTACACAAT